ATAATACATATTACAGTAATAATCGTATATATATATATAGATTTTATCTATATATATAGATTTCAAATACTCGAAAAACAAAAATGTCCTAAAAAGAATTGAACGAGAAGCCGTATGAGGTGAAATTCTCATGTACGGTTTTATATAGTGGCAGTAAAGGTAACTTTTCTGTCAACTTTTCCACTATCACCCCTAAGAAACCAAACTCTGCCTTACGCAAAGTCGCCAGAGTACGATTAACTTCTAAATATGAAATCACTGCTTATATACCTGGTATTGACCATAATTTACAAGAACATTCTGTAGTATTAGTAAGAGGTGGAAGAGTCAAAGATTTGCCCGGTGTTAAATATCACATAATTCGAGGAATTTTAGATGCTGTCTCAGTCAAAAACCGGAAACAAGGGCGTTCTAGTGCGTTGTATATTCTTATCTAAGATTTGTATCATTTTATGATGATGCCATGTCAATTGCTAAAAACATGTAAAGTATATGGCTAACCCAATAACGAACGTTTTCTAAGGGGACTAGAGCAGGCTAAAACAATAAGGATAATATATGTCTAAGGTTTAATATTGAATTCATTTTATAAGTTTTCCCTTACTTAGTGTGTGTTAACATAAAATTGGAAATGTCTTGACTTTTTTGGAGCAGACTCAATTCAAATAGCATTGATCTAAAACACCTTTTCCTTTTTTATACTCTTTTTTAAACCTAAGGACTTAATCGTATAGATATAGAAAATACAAGATTTCTAATCATAGCAAAAGAAAGGAAACGGATACTCAATTGAGAATGAGTAAACAGAATTTTATGCATAAGAATGAATATCTTCTATTCTATGCAAATAGAATCATGTGGAAAGCCGTATCCGACGAAAGTCGTATGTACGGTTTGGAGGGAGATCTTTGATACCTTTAGAGATCTACCCTACAATATGGAGTTAAAAAGCCTAAATAAGTAATGATTAGTCTTTATGAAATAAAATTATGAACCTTTTTCACACTCATGTCACGCCAAAGTACTGTAGAAAAGAAAATTGATAAATTTGATCCGATCTATCATAATCGATTAGTTAACATGGTCGTTAACCGTATTCTTAAGAACGGAAAAAAATCATTAGCTTATCGAATTTTTTATCAATCTCTAGAAAAGATTCAAGAAAAAACAGAGAAAAATCCACTAATTGTTCTACGTCAAGCAATAGACAAATTAACTCCCAAATTGATAGTCAAATCAAAACGTGTAAGTGGATCCACTTATCAAGTTCCCATTGAAATAAAAGAGAAAAAAGGAAAAATACTTGCGATTCGTTGGTTATTAGAGTCATCCCGAAAACGTTCTGGTCCAAATATGCAATTCAAATTAAGTTACGAAATAATGGATGCTGCCAGAGAGAAAGGCAATGCTATACGCAAGAAGGAAGAGATCCATAAAATGGCAGAATCCAATAAAGCTTTTGCGCATTACCGTTAATCCACTAACTAGTATAAATAGATATCTATTCCACTTTGATCAATAAAAGAAAACTTACTTTCTCAAAATTGATACAAATTTTATTGAAACGAAAACGAAAGGAAAAGAAGAATGAAAAAGAAATCATAGATATAATGATATGATAATAAGGAGATTCTAAATAAAATGTTGCTCGAAGATTAATTGAAGTTAGTAAGTAATGATCCGGACAAAATGAAAAATGCATTTTTTATACCTTAAAATCATTTATTTTATTTTTATGAAAGAATTTCATTTGCTTTTCTTCTATGGAAGTTCCATTTTCCCAGAATGCATCCTGATTTTCGGCCTATTTCTTCTTCTAGTAATCGATGTCATTTTTGATCAGAAAAAGACAACTTGGTTTTATTTCATCTCTTTAACAAGTTTAGTGCTAAGCATAACTTTTTTGTTATTTCAATGGAGAGAAGAACCCACGATCAGTTTTTTTGGTAATTTACAAACAAACAATTTTAATAAAATATTTCGGTTTCTTATTTTATTATGTTCCACTTTGTGTATTCCTCTATCCGTGGAATACATTCAATGTACAGAAATGGCTGTAACAGAGTTTTTGTTATTCATATTAACAGCTACTCTAGGAGGAATGTTTTTATGTGGTGCTAATGATTTAACAACTATCTTCGTATCTTTAGAATGTTTAAGTCTATGTTCTTATCTATTATCTGGATATACCAAAAGAGATGTTCGGTCTAATGAGGCTATTATGAAATATTTACTTATGGGTGGAACAAGTTCTTCCATTCTTGCTTATGGTCTTTCTTGGCTATATGGTCTATCCGGAGGTGAGATTGAAATTCAAGAAATAGCCAATGGTCTTATAAATACACAAATGTACAACTCTCCAGGAATTTGGATTGCACTTCTATCTGTAACGGTAGGAATTGCATTCAAACTTTCTTTAGTTCCTTTTCATCAATGGACCCCCGATGTATATGAAGGAGTGCGATTCGTTTGATAAATTATTACATACAATATCTTTTTTAGAGATGTTTGTTTCTAATTTATAAAAACTCTATAGACATGTGAAAAAAACATTGTTATTCCCACTTGGACTAAGACATCACTTTTACCAAAAATTTGAATTGAATTAAGGTAAAGCAAAGTAAGAAACAAACTCAATTGTTTGATTGAATTAACACACTACACCACCCCAATACAATAAATAACTTTTACAAATGAATTATTACGGGTAGTTTTGAACAAAGAATCAGATTGACGTGTACTTTTATTCTTAACGTAGATGCTACATAGTAAGTTTTCATTCTTCAGAAACTACGAGTGTAAAAAAGAAGGCATCCGTCGACAAAAAGATTACCCTAAGATGAGCATCTCATGACTATTAAGAACGATTTAAATCAGATGGTTTCTATTTTTTCTTTTTAACTCTTTCATAACTGAACTTAAAAAAAGAAGAAAAAAATGATTTACATACTCTATTAGATAGTATAATAACCACTGAGTAAGGATTCCTCGCGAAGTTAAGGATTAGTTATTCTTTCTATCAATTGAATATATTCAATCTTATACATACACGAGGAAGGTAATAAAAAAAAAAAAGAGAATCAAATGATTCTGCAAATTTTTTTATCACTTAGGAGCCGTGCGAGAAGAAAGTCTCATGCACGGTTCTGAATGAGAGAAGGGAGAATTACTCTTTTCGACTCTAACTCCCCCACTCCAGTCGTTGCTTTTATTTCTGTTATTTCAAAAGTAGCTACTTCAGCTTTAGTCACTAGAATTTTCGATATTATTTTTTATTTCTCATTGAACGAATGGCATCTTCTTTTGGAAATATCAGCTATTCTTAGCATGATATTAGGAAATTTAATTGCTATTACTCAAACAAGTATAAAACGTATGCTTGCATATTCATCGATAGGTCAAATTGGATATATCCTTATTGGAATAATTGATAAAGACCCAAATAACGGATATGCAAGTGTGATAACTTATATGTTGCTCTATATTTTTATGAATTTAGGAACTTTTGCTTGTATTATATTATTCAGTCTACGTACAGGAACAGATAACATTCGGGATTATGCAGGATTATACGCGAAAGACCCTTTTTCAGCTCTGTCTTTATCTTTATGTCTGCTATCTCTAGGAGGGATTCCTCCATTAGCAGGTTTTTTTGGAAAACTTTATCTATTCTGGTGTGGATGGCAAGCAGGCTCCTATTTATTGGTTTCGATAGGACTCTTTATGAGTGCTATTTCCACATATTATTATCTTAAAATAATTAAGTTATTAATGACTGAAAGAAAAAAAGAAATAACTCCCTACGTGCAAAATTATAGATTATCTTCTTCAATCTCAAAAAATTATATCGAATTGAGTATGATTATATCTGTAATAGCATCTACTTTATTGGGAATAATAATGAATCCAATTGTTGCAATTGCCCAGGATACATTATTTTAGAGATTGATTTTTTTAATAGAATTTTCACTAACTGTAAAAAAAAAGGAAGAATTGCCCTTCTATTCATATTCTTAAAATCACAGGGAATAGGCTAGGCTTAAATTATCAGATGAACTTCTAATTACAAAATAAACTTGATCATTCAATTAGAAGTTCATTTTGTACCAAAACAAAATATAGATCTTCTATCTGAGAAAAAGTCGTTCAAACATGTGTAAATAAAATATTTGTAATTCTTAACTTCTATTTAAAAGAGAAGTTAAGAATTACAAAACAGGGATGGAGATAATCTAATCTCCATACTGAATTGAATCGAGATAAACAAACTTGCTGCGATTCTTTCATCTAAAAAAACAGAGTGTAATAACTGTTTATTATGCATCCAGCAGGAATTGAACCCGCGACTTCCCAATTATGAGTTGGGTGCTTTTACCATTCAGCCATGGATGCTATGGTAAAGTAATTTCATTATAATAAATATGGTAACCAATTCAATTCTATTTCTCTTTTAATAGAAATAACAAGAAACTTTTTTTGGCAAATTGTACAATAGTTTAATAACTTGTATTGACTACCTCTTTCTTATTATAATTCAATGTAATAAGTAATAATTACACTATATTATCTTACAAAATAAATAAAAAAAAAAAAAAGAATATATGAGAAAACGTGAAAATTCGTGGTCTACGGACCCTATCGGAAAAAACCGAGAAATAATGTGGTCCTTTAACGTTCAGTCGAAATTGAAAGATTACATGATGGAAATATTCGTTCCATGGAACGAATCCAATTTGGTGAGATTGCTAAGTCAAATATTTTCTGGTCGAGAAAGTGTTGTTAAGCTTTTTGATTTTCGGATTCTTAATACATTACTTATACGGGATATACGTCTATTTATCTTAAAAGGTCAAGCAATAAAAGCTGTAATAATAATAGCATTACCATTACTTTTCTATTTTTTGAATATTCGATTAATTGAAAGAAACAAATCATCAAAATATAATTTCATGAAGATATTTCCGGTTCCGGCTGTACAACATTTTGGAGCTAGAGCTAGAAAGGAAAATTTGTTGTTCGTTCCGCATCGTTTTCTGTTTTTGCCAAAAGTCCGAAGGAGATATCAACGTTGTTTGCTCAATCCAAAAGAACATGTTTGGATTTTATCGAGTTCTAAAACAAATCTGAATCAGAAAAATGATAGAATATCAGAGAAGCAAGAAACAACAAGTTGGGAAAGCCTTTTGGAGAAGGAATCTAATGGCATCGAATGGGAGATTGATTCATCTTTTAATTCAATTCCAGAATATTGGGAACCTGAAACAGAACCTGAAAACCTTTATGAATGGCGGGAGTCATTACTTGGTGATAATCGAAGCAAAGTTGTTGAGGAAGCAGAACACAAACTCGAACAACTAGAAGTTGAACTAGTTCAAGCAGAAAAAGAATTTGCTATTTCTTCAGAACCAGAAGAAATCATAAAGATGAGAAGAAAACGAAGAATTGAAGAAGTCGAAAGCTACAAAGAAAGGCTACGAAGACTAAGGAAACTCCATGAGGAGGGAAAGAAAAGATTGGAGTTCTCGTCTTTTGAACAAGAAAAAAAAGAAAAAATATTACAAGAAGAATCAGATCAAGCAAGAGAATCTTTTCCCTTTTCAGAGACGGAAGTTTTTCAAACGTTGTTTGATCCTTTGTTAATAGATGAATCATGTATAAGTATTAATTATAGCAATAAACCGAGTGAAAAATTCAAATTGTTGAAAGGGCGACAAGATGCTTTTCAATATTTCAGGGGATTAGAAAAGAATCAAATTGTTGATCTATGGAAGGTTAAAAAATTTCTTAAGAATCCTTCTGTCAATTATGATATTTTACCAGATCGCGAATGGAACATCAGAAAAGACTATATAAACCAATTCAATTGTATTCGATTCATAAAATCGAATTCATCTTCAAGATCTCCCTCATCTTGTGATCAAAAAAAAGAACAATTAGCATTAAACGATGATTTCCAATTAAAAAAATTTGTTCTTAAAATAACAGACCAATTGACTTTATCAATAACTAAGCCTAATCTCTATTACCCTAATGATGAAATTGACCTAGATATCGATGATCGTGTGAATGAATTACATTTATTCAACCAGACTTTATTGAAGTCGAAGTCCTTCAATTCCTTCTTCAATTCCAGAGATGAATTAACGGAAAAAAAGAAAACATCAGAAGATGACAACACTAGACAACTAATATTGAATAAAATATTGAGTAGATACAAGATTCAAGCTAACGAGCATGTTGAAATTGAAAAAGCATTTATGAAATTCGATTTCTTGAAGAACGTATTGGCACCTGTTGTATCAAAATCTGATTTGAATGAATATTTCTTAAAGGATTTTATATTCAAGGATTTAGAATCGTTCCAGAAGTATTCTTTTTTGGAATACCATAAATACTATATGGAATTACAAAGATACTCTTTGGAATTACAGAAAGTATTGAATAAGAATTTACAGAAAGTATTGAATAAGAATAAATACTCTTTGGAATTACAGAAAGTATTGAATAAGAATAAATACTATTTGAAATTACAAGAATACTCTTTGGAATTACAGAAAGTATTGAATAAGAATAAATACTATTTGGAATTACAGAAAGTATTGAATAAATACTATTTAGAATTAGATAAGGCATTCGATAAATACTCTTTGGTATTTCATGAATACTATTTGGAATTACAGAAAGTATTGAATAAATACTATTTAGAATTAGATAAGGCATTCGATAAATACTCTTTGGTATTTCATGAATACTATTTGGAATTATTGACTAAATACTCTTTGGTATTCCATAAATACTCTTTGGAATTACAGAAAGTAGTGAATAAGAATAAATTGGAATCACAAAAAGTATTGGATGAATACTATTTGGAATTACATAACTATTTGGGATATTTCTATGTGGAATTCCATAAATACTATATGGAATTACAAAGATACTCTTTGGAATTACAGAAAGTAGTGAATAAGAATAAATACTATTTGGAATTCATCTATTTTCTCAAAATATTAAGTCGCAATTTGAATAATGTAACGCAAGATGCAATTAACCAGCATTCATCAAGTTGGATAATGCGTCAGAAAGAATGTTTGGATCGCCCTATTTTTCGACCTGTTCAGATTAGAAATCCAAATTTTTTAAACACTTTTGTATTATCCAAAAAGATCGAATACTTCCAACAAAGAGTAGAATATCTCTTGTCCATTTCCAAACAAAACAATTTAAAAAAGAGAGTGTTAGATCCAATTGAATTATCGATTAGTCAACATTGGGGTTGGTTTGGGGATCCCAATCAAATTTGTGAATGTGAACTTGATAGGGTGATCTCGAAGAAAATGAATCATTCGAAGATTCTCTGGGACAAGCTTAATGAAAATGTTTGGGGCAAGCTTAATGAAAGCACAAAATATAAATCAATTCCTAATCTTGAATCCAAACAAACATTAAATGAGAAAAAACCGATAATTGAATTTATTATTGACTTCTTTGATAATGGAAAAAATTACATGGAATTATTGGAACTATTTAATAACGCGGGTCTTTCGGCAATATTTGATAATCAAGACAATTGGTTGAATCCTTTAAAACTCTCTAATCAAAATTCATTGAGAGCTGCTTTTGACAAAGCAAATACCTTTGAATTTTTAGATTATTTACACCGTCCTCGTCTTTGTTATAAAAAAAGATTGGCTTCTTACATGGGAAGGATTCATATCAAAAATAAGAATGTAACATATGGACAATTATTCAATTTAGTTTTCATTCCTAACAATCTGGTTTCTTCGTCTATTAGCGAAATGAGAGCTATGTACTCAGAGAAAGAAACTATCTCACTCATAAAGTCACAAGTCAATATATTATTGGATAAATATTTATGTGACAAAGTGCTAATTCATGATTTGCATAAATCGTCTAATTTCTTTGATAAATTGACTTCTATTATTCGTAGAAATATCAATTTCTCGATTGAAGATATTTCTAGAACTCCTTTAATAAGCCTACAAATTGTCAATTTTGACAAAAACTCTTGCTATCCTTTTTGTTCAGATTTAGAAGAAAAGACCTCTAGCCAGTATTCTCAAAATAGTTTTAGTTCAAACATAGATCTTATTCAAACTCAATCTTATCAAGATGATCTATTGTCCGAAATATCTTTGCGAATGAATCAATTTGCAGAAAAAGCAAAATATAGTTCAACAGTAAAAGATGAAGACAAAGCTATAGGTGACTTTATGGAAGACGAAGAGTTTATGGAATTCAAATCCATAGGTGACTTTTTTGATAAAGAAAAACTAAAGTTAGTGTTTTCAAAACTAAAGTGTTTTGGAATAATTTCTTTTAATCAAAATAAAATCAATATTCTTTTTGATCAAATCAAAATAAATAGTCATTTTGAGAAATGGGGTTTGTTTCAAACACATAAGTCATGGTTGTGGTTTTTTACTTCCACAGGGTGGAAATATACTAAAAATATGTTTTTTACTCTTTTTTCGGAAATAGAAATAATAACAGAAATAATACCAATAAATAATATTAATCAGTTGGTATCAATCCCGAGCAATATTAGGCAAAATTGGAATCACAATTTGAATATTTTGTGGGCACTTTGTCATCAATTTTGGAAAGTTCTAAAGTGGGAATTTAGAGATAAAATTGATCAAATTATCAAAATATTGAATGATCAAATTCTCATAATATTAAATGATCAAATTCTCCCTATATTAAATGATCAAATTCTCCCGATATGGAATGATGAAATTCTCCCTATATTCAATCTTATGTTATCCCGCTGGAATATTGACGAAATACTGCAAGAAACAAATGAAAACATACTTAGATACGCACTTCGGGGAAAGGATCTCCAAATATCATTTGATGTATGGAAATATATACAAAATGTTCGGGAATACGATATTTTTCTTTCTATCTTCATTGGGTTTTTCTTTTATATTTTCTCCATAATTCTTTTAGCGTTGATTGAGTTCTATAGGAACTTCTATCTCATCAGAGTTTTGCAGTATAATCCCTCCTGCTTTGAGGGAGTAGGAGAACTGATTAGATCTTATAAAGGGCTTAGAAATTTTTCTAATTTAAGTTGGTATGGTTCTTGGCTTACATTTGTGGACTATATCGAGCTGGACTCGGATCCTGATGATATAGGATTATTACTACTATTGAAAATTTGGTATGTCAAAAATATTCAATGGTTGTGGCCGCGTTTTCTAAAATGCTGGAGATATAACTCACTTATAAAAACAATTTTGTACGAATTTGAAGTGGATGACTTTTTTTTGAGAGAAAATCGATTGTTTTTACTACAAGAAAAAATCTCTCAATTTGAATCGAAATTAACCCCCCCTATTGGTTTTTTTCATGAATTTGAAAAAAAAGAACAGCCAGGACTTCTTTACTTTCGATATTTAGCTGAATTTATTCAGAGAGGCCTAACTCATAGAATAGGCTTAATGAATTCCGAATTAAATTCATTGTTTTTAGCAGAAATGCCGATTTTCGCTGCTTTTTATCAGAAGATGACTTCCGCCCCAATTCGCTCATTCTTATATGACCACGTGAGATTTTACCCGCTCTACCCAGTACCGTCCTTTTCGAATCGAATTTTATTGATAGGGCCTAAGGAAACTGGACGATCCTACTTGGCTAAAAGTTTAGCAGCAGATTCTTATTTACCTTTAATAAGAATATCTCCTAAAAGTTTTTTGAGGCAGCAAAAACTTCTGTCTCGCTATGAACTCGAGTATACATCTTCAGCTAAACAATCATACCTTGAGCATGAAAATATCCTCAGGTCTCTCGGCTGGTCAGGCAGGCCAAAAGAGATAGATGAGAAGGAGTACTATGATGAAAAACCTCATAAGTTTTTGTATGATCGAGTGAATAATCCTAACCCTCCAGAGTATTTTTCGAGAAGAGTAATCCAATTCGTATTTGCACTCAAATTGGCAAAATTGATGTCTCCTTGCGTCATATGGATTCCAAGCATTCATGAACTGAATGATTACTTTTATCTTATTGCATTATTGGTAGAACTCCTTGGGGATCATTCGATTGATGGTGAAAAAGAAACCACCATCAAACAAAATATTGTTGTTATTGCCTCAACTGAGATTCCAAAAAAAATTGATCCAGTTCTAATAAGTCCTCCTCGTAGTAAACGAAGATTCGATACATTTATCAATACTAGAAAGTTGCCTGCCCCATATCGAGAAAAAGAATTTCCTTTGCTTTTACGTAACAAAGGGCTCTACTTGAAAAAAGAATGGAACTGCTATGATGAATTTGGATTAACTACCAAAGGCTTTACTACGCGAGATCTAGCAAAACTTGCTGATGACATATTTCGAATTAGCATGAGCCAAAATACTTCAGCTATAGACAATGATATAATTGGAGTAGCTTTGTATAGATCAAATTGGGGTCCTTGCAATTATAATCTGAAGTTCAGTGAATTTTTTAAAGGACTTCCTTATAAGATAGGAAAAGCCATTATACAAAATAAACTAACGTATTTAAAAAATTCTATAAGGCTTAATCTAGATTTCGAGAGTCGAAGGGCACACTATTTGCATCAATGGTATTTAGAACCTTCAATTGCCGGAACAGTTGCGAAAGAGTTCACCGTATTCTATCATATTTTGGGTTGCTTGGCCGGATCAGTAGCGCAAGATTGTTGGTTTTTATCAAATGGAGAGAATTGGGATAATCCTTTTGATCGTTTCATTGAAAATGATTTCATTCTAGCTTCGAGTCTCTTACAGGGTCTTCTGGAAGAATTTCCATCGTTGCCAATATATCGGGGCAATTCTGATTACATAACAATTGCTCCTCAGTTCAAAAAAGATATGATGCAAAAAGGATTATCTTCTATACTAGATAAAATCGTTTTATCTAAAGAATTAAGAAATTCCTACGGGGAAGAGGACGAAACTCCTATAGTTGGTGATTCTAGGACCTGGCGTTTTAGTTTTATTCGCAGCAATCGATTTGAGCATATAAAAGATATAACAATAGAAAATCCATTATTGGATTATCTTCACCTGTTTGGAGGGTTTCAAGAAAGACCGACCCGTCTTTCTAGCTTATATTGGAAGAAATTTCTAATGTCTGGCCCCGACTTCCGGCCTGTTTATGATAAGAAGGACGATATTATAGAAAGAAAGACAGCTGCTTTCTGGGAAGCAAAATTATTATACAAAAAGTTTCAAAGGATGGGAATATATCAATTTGACACGGAAGAGTATGCAATGGAGTATAAACCTTTAAATACACCAGTAATCTGTCTAGCTCGTCGATTTCTTTGGGATCCCGTGAGTATTCGCTTAAGCAATAAGCACTCTTCTTTTGAACCAAGAGAACTTTTTGCTTCTAAAGAACTTGTGAAGAGCATTTATCTTACTTATTCTTCAACAAGAAAGCTAAATATCAGTATTAAAACAACATTGAGGGTTATTCGAAAGCGTAAAAAGGTGAGAAAAATAGCCCTAGGAATAAAAATTCAGACTAATGATGACGATTTACCTCTTAATATTAAAATGGAAGAAAAAGAAAATTTTGAAAATTTCAAACGCTTTCAAGAAATTGGTATCCGATTGAGACGTGTATTACCTTATCGCCAATCGGTGATAAATGAATGTTGGTTCCGTGAAAAAACACGGGATGATAAATTGAAAGAACGTTTGCTCAAGGGAGAAAGGGAAAATATAGATTTATTATCTAATGAATCTCTTACTTATAAAACTCTATCCGAAAGTTATGATTATTTATCAAATTTATTCTTCTCTAATAGAATGTTATTTAAACAAATGATCGATACATTATTAAAAACAAAATGGCTTTCTACGAATGCCATTGATTGTTTATTGGCGGAAGGATTAAATAAAAATAAAAAAGCCTAGATCTTTCATTCATTTTGTTCAAATTTGATCGGTCCGAATTTTGCCTTCAAAACTTTTTCAAAAAATCAAATCGAATTGATAAATGTTGAATAGTATGCTTATTCAATTTATCAATTCGGATTTGATTTTTGAGAAATGACGAATTATTGAATAAACTTGATATTTTTCAAGTATAATGGTATAATCAATATTGAATAAATGACGAATTATTGAATACATTGATACTTTTCAAGTAGAATGGTATCTTTTCAAGTAGAATGGTATAATGAAGAATCTATCTAAACAATAAGATTGTTTTTGTATGCCTTGAAGAGGATTCGAACCCCCACGCTGTTTAGCACGACATTTTGAGTGTCGCGTGTCTACCATTCCACCATCAAGGCATTCAATAAGCTAATTCTATTTCATCGAATATTTGTAATAGAATTTAGTTCAATAGTAGAAGAGAAAGTGGATCGGATAGAATATATGTTTTATTTTCATATTAATAAGTCAATAGTCAATTTTGGATATGTTGATTGATTCTGTTTTCTAGACTCGTTAATAATTGAGTACTATTAAATAGTTATTATGATATGAAACTATAGTTTGATTCTTTTTTCTAGACTTGTTAATAATTGAGTACTATTAATAGTGATTATGATATGAAACTATAGTTTGATTCTTTTTTCTAGACTTATAGTGACTATGATATGAAACTATAGTTTGATTCTTTTTTCTAGACTTATAGTGACTATGATATGAAACTATAGTTTGATTCTTTTTTCTAGACTTATAGTGACTATGATATGAAACTATAGTTTGATTCTTTTTTCTAGACTTGTTAATAATTGAGTACTATTAATAGTGATTATGATATGAAACTATAGTTTGATTCTTTTTTCTAGACTTATAGTGACTATGATATGAAACTATAGTTTGATTCTTTTTTCTAGACTTATAGTGACTATGATATGAAACTATAGTTTGATTCTTTTTTCTAGACTTGTTAATAATTGAGTACTATTAATAGTGATTATGATATGAAACTATAGTTTGATTCTTTTTTCTAGACTTATAGTGACTATGATATGAAACTATAGTTTGATTCTTTTTTCTAGACTTGTTAATAATTGAGTACTAATATTGAATTATGTGGATGTGTAATTATGAGTTTCATTCTTCCATTACAGGATAGAATGTTCATTAAAACGTTGATACGTATCAATCTTCTATGATAGATTAACATAACATAAGACATATAATCATCGTGTTTAGATTTTGGTTGAGGAGATTCGGCAGGTAGGACACATATATGAGATAAGTAATGATATACTTATAGTGCTATCATATACCAAAAATGATCTATGGTAAGATATTGATCTATGTAATACAGTTAGGGAGTAGATTCGATGTTGTCGTTAATCTCTGTATATAGATTTGGAGTGTTATCTAATGATCTATCTAAGACAGTTTCTAAATATTCCATGAAATAGAAATGAAATAGGTTAGTAATCTACTTCCATTGAAAAATTGTCATATTCAATATAAAAAATGATCCTAATGTTATGTTAATAACGTTAAAATCATAGTCGCATGAATGAATAATTATCAATATGAATGAATAATTCTCAATAACAGTATAGTATGAATAATTCTCAATAACAATATAGTATCAATAATTCTCAATAACAATATAGTATAGTATAGCCTAAGGGCTAGGAGGTAAACTATGTATGATTACATCATACCGTGGGTTCAGGGATCGACACCGATTCTATTATTTGGGGTTTATTATGGTTTTTACAATATACGTATAGCCTGAGGGCAAGGAGGAAAACTATGTATCATTCCATCATACCGTGGGTTCAGGGATCGACACCGATTCTATTATTTGGGGTCTATTATGGTTTTTTAGCAACATTGCCAATTGGCCCGGCCCAGATGTATTTTATTCGATCGATGTTAATTCAGAATAAAGTCATCGACAACAGAAAAATTGTTCCTGCAGGGAATTTTGTTCTTAGTGGTTCTTTTGTGGCACAACTGGTGGTCTTCTCATCCATATACGTAGCGCCTATTTATGCGAGTATTTGGAAACCCCATTTGATGACAATCATGCTTGTTCCCGTTCTATTTTTTCTTATTTATCAAAGATCTTTGATTCGGAGATACCCTTGGCTTCAAAATCCGGCGGTAGAATTTTTTATTGGAGCCGCTTTACAACTGCTAAACCCCGCCCTTTTCGGTAAATCTATCTATACCCGATTAATCAATCTGATGCTATTCAGATATAGCGGAAACTTTTTATTTCTGCTGAGTACCGCAGCCGGATGGTTGAGCGGACAAATTCTTTTTGTCAAAATGACGAAAATTTTTTGTTCACGGGTGGACAATGATGTTCCCTTACAAAGGGATAGAAGAGGAGAATTCTTTTTCTTCAGTTTTCAAATCCTGTTCTTCGGCTATGCCATGCTGGCATGCTACGGGAGGAATCCTTCTCTCATCGCTACTAAGTGGAATGATTCAAGGACGTTCATTCACGGTCCTCGAGAAGAATTGGAAGAACTATCATTAGAGTTATCTGATAAGAAAAAATCTTTTAGGAGTGAGCTAAAGTCACCTAACAAGAAAAAAAAACATAAGAAACATAAGCCTGAGACTCCTACTAATACTGAAAAAAATGAGGAGAATGTTAATAAGCCGTCCATTCCTTTGCCTTCTTCTTTTAAAACGTTAGTGAAAATTTTATCTGATCAAGTGATAGTGGAGGCTGACAAAGAGAAAATATCACCTTTTCTAATCAAAAGGTGGCCATTAATATTGTTTGATTCTAATCGGTTTAACGACCCCCTTCGATACGTGAGTATAGGAGATTATATTCTGCGTGGCCCTGTGAGGAGCCAAGTTGCTGAATATTTCTTCGATGTTTGTCTCAGTGATGGCCATCAAAAAATTTCTTTCACAGCTCCGCCAAGTATCTCTTTTTTTGCCAAAATGGCAAGCTTGGGTGATCAAAGTCTTGATTCAAATCAGGATCACCTTGATGAATGGATAGAAAAAAAATGGGAGAGGAAAACTTCTTTAGGCGAAGAGCTTGAAAATAGGGTGAGAGCTCTAAGCAATGGATCTCCTGTTGTCAAAATTCTTGAAAAAAAAATTAGATTTTCAAGAACAAAAGATAAAAAGCGTCTTTCAGAAGTTGATGATCCTTTACTTAGCGGGCCATTCCGTGGGTCAATGAATCAATATCAATTTAAGTCGCCTTGGATGCTATATTCAGAGGAATACTTGAAAGAGCAAAAACAAAAAAAGAAACTGGCAGAATCTAAGAACCAGGATTCTACCAATAAGAACCATGATTCTACCAATACGAACCGTGATGATTCTACCAATAAGAACCGTGATTCTACCAACCGACTTTATCGATTTTCTTTAATTCGACCAGAAAATAAAGAAAGAATCGTTCAACCGCGAATCAAACTTATTTCAAAATGGTGGATAGAGAAAATTCGTATGGTCTTATTAGAAGAACAGAACAGAAGAAAATGGTTAGATGAATCTACTTTGGAGGACTTAAAGAATAAATATGATAAAATTTATCCTAAAAATTTATCTTCATTAGAATATGTTTTCAACACATTGATCCCGGCGCCTTTAAAGGAAAGAATAGAAAAAGACATTGCTTCTTGCGAGAAAAAATTGTTAACAAATTATTTGTTGCATATTTTTCTTGAAACTACGGGTACCAAATGGGAGTTGCTTCTGAGTGCTCTTCCTACCGAGCAGGCTTTGCTTTATGAGCGACTTTTTTTTATTAATTCGGACGAATTCTCAGACTCTCGAGTATCTATGGATATTGAAATAGAAATATCAGAGAAGGATATTCTGAAAGATTTCGCAGCAGATATTTTAGAAGAGGAACTGCCTTCTTCTAATAAGGAACATACTAAGGATAAAAAACATAAGAGCGATAAATCAAATATTCATCTTGATGAATATTTCTTTGAAAAAGAACGATCTGAGCAAGATATGAGAGATTTCGCAGACTTTCATGAACTTTATGTCCTTTATAGCAAATTAATAGAAAAGGACAAAACCCGTCTTGATGATTACGAACCTCGAATCCGAGATTTTAACAGGTTTGTTGTTCCTAAGTTGCCTTCCACTCTATTATCTGGAGTTCACGACCCTATAGCTGTCAAAGATTGTCTCGAAACTCGCCCAAAAAAAGCTCGGCAGTTAATTATTATAAAGCCCTTTGACAAGCTCGCTGAACTGGAAAATAAAAAAAAAGAGGCGGAAGAACAAGAAAAGAATGAGGTCTTAGAAACAACAAAAAAAGGGTTGTTTAAACCTTTAAAAGAAAAAGCTCTTGAAGAAGAAACTCTTGAACAAAAAGAAGCGGACAAGGGGGGGGATGAAGAAGAGGAGGATCTTCAATCCAAAGATATATACGTCTTTAGTTATCCTTATGAAGGAGATTTTCGTCGAGATTTGGTAAAAGGAGCTGTCCGTTTTCAACGACGAAAAGTTTCAGCAATCAACCATTGGATACCGAGACCAGAGTCGATTCTTTTCGGGAGACTAAAATCAATGACTCAGAAGTCACATAACAAACCCGTGCCTAAGAAGGACGAGAAAAAAAGACTAACTGCAAGATCTCAAAGAATTTACGACAAATTTTTGGAAAGACGCGAAAGACGAAAAGAAGATCGTCGCCGCCGAACACAGCAAATCTTCGACGGGGAAGTGATTCACTATGTCAGAGCTACTCTCTTGTTTACTCATACGTATCTCAGAAAACGAGTGTATTTCCCTATTTTGATAGCAGCTAAAAATATTGGTCGTACTTTACTGTTTCAAGTTCCCGAATGGGAGCAGGATTGGTTCAACTTGGAAAAAGAATCATATCTCAAATGTAATTATGATGGATATGAATTGACGGACCCGGATGTCCCGAAAAAGTTCCTAAAAGAGTACATCAAAGAAGGTATTCAAATCAAGATTGTATATCCTTTTCGCTTAAAACCTTGGTATGAACCTAATGAAATTGAAAAAAAGACAACAGGATACTTAACTATCTATGGTACAGAAATTGAATCACCTTTTGGTAATCCACCAGACGTGCCTTCTTTTTGGGAACCTATTGGCGAATGGATTTGGAATTATACGTCCGATCGGGCAAAACCTATTATCGAACCTACCCGCGAATTGATAGAATTGATACAAAAGAAGAGTGCGGCGATGAAGGAAAAGGCTGAGATGATAAAGGAGACAGTTAGAACAAAGATCAACCTAGATAATAGGAAAGAAATCAACCTAGATACTAGGAAAGAAAAAATTATTCGGACTAAGCCTACGTCTAAAATTATTCGGACTAAGCCTACGTCTAAAATTCAATTTTCTTTAGAAATAGTAGAAGATGAACCATTTTCAATCCAGATGAAACAAAAATTGGATATTCCAGATCCAGATGATTGGACAATCACAATGAATGATCGAATCAACCAAATGAATGAAGAGTACCGCTTCAATCTAGATATTTATAATAAATTGAAAGCTGATTTTAAACAGAGAATGGATCAACCTTCTCCTAACATAAAATCCAAATTGAAAAAAGAGTGGATTCGCATCAAAATTTGGCGTTCGTCTTTACAAAAGAAAACTATTCGCTTCATCAGGAAGAAATTGCCGTTTTTTATGAAAGTTATTCATTTTAGGGTGAAACTACTATTTATTGATCTCAAAATAAGTATGTTCAATATGATCGAGTCAAATTTGGAATTTTGCATGCAATTGAGTAGAAGTTTTGAAACAATTCAAAAAATATTCAATAGCAATCATCCAATTAGCAAAAACGTCGAATCCAAATGCCAAGGAAAAGTCGAATCCAAATGCCAAGGAAAAGAAATTTCCCAAGCGTACGTTTTTCATCAAATATGGAAAGAAATAAGAAATATGAAAGGATTATGTGTGAAGGATTTAATCGAATCAAGAGCATCGTCTCCTTTTATAAAAAAAAATGTGAAAGAATTTTTGGACTCACAAGGAATATTGGATTGCAAGCATCCTGGAGAGTTAACGATTAACCATTGGAAGCAATGGTTAAAATGGTGTGCTGGCTACAGAATAGATCCGCACAGAAATAAAAAACGTAAACGTGTTATTGGCAACCGGTTGGGATGGACTGAATTTGCATCGTTTTTGGGAGAGAAGCGCTTTGCCACTTTTATGGCACGACTGAAGAATCGGATCAAACGTCATAGATATGATCTTTTGGCATATAGTTATCTGGATCATATGAAAGAGAATAATCACGGACCCGCAATTCAATATATACCGGAACCAGATTATCAAGCTATTACTCATTTTCAAAATCCCGGTTTTTCCAAGAAGAAGAAGAAGAAGAAAAATGATTCTTCTTGGAAAAAGTTTTTTTCTTCCAAAAAGAAAAAAAAGAATTGTGATTCTTCCACTTCCAAATCCAAAAAGAGGAATGTCGATTTTTGCGCGGCAACTAAAAAAAACTATTATAAGAAAAGTCGATATTACAAATTCCAATTCTGGTTGTTCCCAGATCTTAGAAAAAAAATCAAAAATGCAAACAAACTTGGTGACGTTTTTCCTCCGAATATCATAAGAAGGCAGATTGAAGAAATGTGGAAATTTCGAGAAATCCAAATACCAAAAGATTTTGATGTTGATGCTTTCGTTATAGAAAGTCTTCGAAAGCAAGAAGAGGAAAAGCGAAGAAAAGCCGCGGCTGCTCAAGAACTTCAGGAGGCCCGAAGAAAACGAAAAGAGGAGAGAATTCAAATAAGAGAAGCACGACGCAAAAAATTAGAATCGGCCACTTCTCCAGAAGAAGTAGAGAGATTGACAAGGACATTCAAAGTAGAAGATGACCTAAACAAGAAGGAAAGAAGGCGACAAGCAAAGAAAAGACTTCTCAAGGAACAGAGAGTTAGACAACTAGCAAAAATAGCTGCCCAAAAAGCTAAAGAGCAGAAAAGAGAAGAGAGGAAACGTAAATTGGCGGAATTAAATCGGAAACGTAAATCTTCAAAAAGACAAAAAAAAAATTTCAAAGATTTTCTAGTTCGAGACTTCTGTAATATTTATTATCCAAAACTCAATATTGATAAAATCAATATGGAAAAAGAAGAAGTCCGACTGGCAATAAAGGAAATTATTTTGAGACAAGATGCTAAAAAAGCGTCACAGGGTGATAAGAAAGCATGGGACCGAGTTAAATCAAAATTGGATGAGAAATACCAAAGAGGAGACGATGAGAAATACAACGAACGCTCCGAAACCAAGACCAAACCCAAGAAAGCCGATGAACAAGAGATAGATTTCAGAACTGCCAAAACTGAATATCTGAAACAACAGAGACGCTTGCAACGGGAGGCAAAACGCCTTGAAAGGGAGGAACAGTTAAAAGAGGAGATGAAACTTGAGGGAAAAGAAGGAGTGGAATTAGAAAAAGACAGATTAGCCTATCGGGAAATGGCAACAAATATTTATACTTGGGGAATGAAATACGAGCTCGAAAAACTACCTCTAACTCCTTGGGTTACCAAGTTCAAAAATGCGGCTCGTTTTTTTGATAGGAAAAAATTAGGCGGCGAAACTGAGGTAGCCAATTTACTTTTTCCATATGCCGAAAACGGAGATCTTGACTTCGAATTATTGGACACTGTATTGTATCTCAAAAGTATCTTCCCGAAACATAATGATATACGCAGAGTTTTTTGCGAGGCAGCCCGAAGATCTATGCCACTTGTACCGGGGTACTTTAATGACCGATTCTTTGTATATAAAATTGCAAGTCTTTTATTCAAACTAAAGAAGAAAAAGATAAATGTCAATCTTTTTGATAGATCTCGATCTCGACGACGAATCAATGAAAAAATTTCAAGTTCTTTCATTTTCGAAGATCTTTTTCTTCCAAGACGTCGCAGAGAATTTCGAATTTTGAATCTTTTGAATCTGGAAAACCATTTGGATGAGAGTGTAAGATCCAGTAGTCAAGATGACCAAGGTCTAATGAAAAAAAACGAACATCTGATCGTAGATACAAGGCAAAAGATAAGACGTTTTCTTTGGCCTCGTTATCGATTAGAAGATCTTATTTGCATGAATAGATTTTGGTGGAATACCAATAATGGTAGTCGATCTGCTATGTTGAGGGTACGCATGTATCCTAAAATAGATCATTGGGAACATATTACAAATAATTTGTATTTTCTAAAGCTAAAGCACAGTGTTATTTCGATAAGAGAGACTGTTCAAAAATTTGGAAATCATGCCAAAAGTTTATTGGGTACGAAACAGTCGCCGGTTGCTGGACATAACGAAGCTCTAAATGAAGTAAAGCATAAAAAAGAAGACTCTTTTTGCAGCATAAGTTCGTCCCTTCCTTCTGACCCCTCCCCGTACAATGAGCTTCTTACGATACTCAGAAAAATAATACGTGAGCTTATAGATTCTATTAGGGAATGGATAGGTTCACTTTTGTTCAAGCTTAGAGATTCTATTATGGAATGGATAAGTTCACTTTTGTCTCAGCTTAGAGCTTTTCTTATCAAACGGATAAGTTCGCTTAAAGATTTTATTATCAAATCGATGAGAAAACTTTTCTCTAAACTTAAACTTCAATTGAAAAGATTTCTAAATCCGCTTAAAAAGAAACTGAGAAAATGGATAGATCAGAAACGGAGAAAATGGATAGATCCGTTCATCAATAAGTTTAAAACTGAACGTATCAACTTTATAAGGTTTCTTAGAAACCTTATAAATGAAATTAGAAACCTTATAAATGAAATTAGAAACCTTATAAATGAAATGAGAGTGAAACTCGTCAAATTTCTACGCTTCCTGAGAGATATAATAGACGGACTAGCAATTGAGCTAGAAAAATGTAAGCTAGAAAAACCTAGACGTTTAAGTCGTTGGAATAAAATCCAAAACCGTTGGAATAAAATCCAAAACCGTTGGAATAAAATCCAAAACTGGAAGCCTTTTTATTATCTTCAAAAATGTATTTCGATATATAGCAATTATAATACGTATGTTTCCTTAGTTAAACTTTGGAGGACAAGGTAAAAATCAGTTATATGGCTGGTTGCTTTAGTAAGTTACTAAAGCAACCAGCCATAGCTATGTAAGCCTATTCCCAATAAATCAACGCCCAAATAACATGTCCAAACTAGAATAAATCCTAGAGAAGCAACAATCGCCGGTTTTTGTCCTTTCCAACCCCTGTTTATTCTAGTATGTAAATATATTGCAAATAGAATCCAAGTTATTAATGCCCAAGTTTCTTTTGGATCCCAGCTCCAATAAGATCCCCATGCTTCGTTGGCCCATACTGCCCCGGAAAGTATACCTATAGTTAAAAGAGAAAATCCTAGACCAATAGTACGATAACTGAATTGATCTAATTGGTTAGTAAAGACCCATTTACGATAATTTCTAAGTGAAAGGTAAAAAGTCTGTTTCAATTCTTTTTTTTCTTGGTCGCGTGAATACCAATTGAAGAAAAAAGAATTTTTCACATTAAGAAAAATCTTTTGATTTATTTGGAACGCAATGACCAATAAAGATATGGATGATAGGGATCCACATAAAAGAGTTGCATAACTGAGCAATATCATACTTACATGCATCATTAACCAATGAGATTGTAAAGCAGGTACTAACATTGCAGATTCTTGCATTTTATCCGGAAGACCTAAAGTAGCAAAACCATGAGTTAACATAGCACTTGGCGCGGTGATTGCACCTAACCACCAAGCATACTGGCCCCGTAGTTGTATAACTATATGAATCATGGAGGAAGTCCATGAAAGGAACATGAATGACTCATACAAATTACTTAACGGTAAATGCCCCGAATAGAGCGAACGGGAAACTAATACTCCCGTTATACAAATACACGTCACTATCATGCCCTTTCCTCCTGAATTACTTAGTTTTTCACTTCTATAAATTAAGGTTCCCCAATAAATAAGAGTAATCACAAAAGTAAGAGAAAAAGAGACATGAGCTGATATATGTTCGAGAGTTATAAATATCATAATAAACCCATTTATTTTTTAATATAGGATTCGTTTCGTAAGAAAAAGATCAAATCGATTGATATGTAATAAATCATATTGACATAGATCGAACAATGATAGTCATTTACTATATAGGTACTCCATATATAATAGATATCTAGAGATATTAGATATGGAAGGGATACTAACCTATAGTATCTTATTAACAATAATGCCGCCACTCGGATTCGAACCGAGATGCTCTAGCGCTGCTGCCTAAGAACAGCGTGTCTACCAATTTCACCATGGCGGCTTTTTTTCTCATATATCTAATATATTCTATCTGACCTATATTCGACTATCTTGTTTGCGAGGCTGCTCTGCTAATACCAAAAATAGCCTAGTTGTTCCTATTCAATATCCCACGTTCGATGTTGGTCATTGTCATTATAACGGAGTATGACGCAGTTTGGTAGCGTGCCACTTGGGGATGGTGGACGTCGTAGGTTCAAATCCTTCTGCTCCGAAACCCATAACTAACTTTTGAGGAGATAAAGGCTGCTCAGGCCAGGAAGGCCTAGTAGGATACTCACTATCCTTGGGGTCTTTACCATGACCAATTTCATGGTCATCATCATGACCAATTTCATCGTCATCCTCACTAGAATCATTGTCCTGACCAATTTGATAGATATGATTATAGATATCATTATTGTCATGATGATAGATATCATCATTGTCAGAACCCTTTTGATGGTCATTATCCTTGTTATCAAAAGACCATAGATTTGGAAAAAACAGTCCCAGTCCTTCTCCGCCTATTTCATCGATAAGACAAACATCTCTTGCGTCCCCTGGTTCCAGAAAAAGATCTCTTTCTAAGAGACTTTCAATTAGTTCGGGTTCTTGCCTTGTCCTTCTTATATAAGTTTCCAAAATATAAGTCCGCAATAGGCCCATAAACTCTGCATCGGAGCCGGATTCGTCGTGGCGACGACGATCATAAGGAGACATATGAGGTTGATGAATCATCATACGACCGTTTTCGCTTAATACTCGTTTAGTAAGCGCCCCTCCGTGTAGAAGGAAAGCTCCCATTGAAGCATTTAACCCGAAGCCTGCTGTAAATACATCCCCTGTTACGAATTGCATAACATCATAAACAGCTACTCCCTGTAGCATTCCTCCACCTCGACAGGAAATAAAAAACATGAAGTCTTTTGTTTGATCTTCTTGATTTAAATAAATCATGCATTTCATTATTTGGTCAGCAGGTTGTTTTTCTAGCGCTCTACCTAAAAAAAGGTATCTTCCAAAAAAGAGTCTGTAATATAGTTCCACCCACATTTCCTGTTCTTGGAGGTTTTCTTCTTCTGGTTTTTTTTCTTCTGGGTTTGGGTTTTCTTCTGGGTTTGGATTTTCTTCTGGGTTTGGATATTCTTCTTGGTTTTGGTATTCTTCTTGGTTTTGGTATTCTTCTTGGTTTTGGTATTCTTCTTGGTTTCGGTAGTCTTCTCCTTCTTCTCCTTCTTCTTCTCCTTCTTCTTCTCCTTCTTCTCCTTCTTCTCCTTCTTCTTCTCCTTCTTCTCCTTCTTCTTCTCCTTCTTCTCCTTCTTCTCCTTCTCGTCCTTCTTGTCTTTCTTGTCTTTCTTTTCCTTTCCCGTCCCCCAGATATGGAACGTCCCCCAGATATGGAACTTTTGGAATGTTCGTTAAACTCAAGCTCATTACATACTTACTTACATACTTACTTACATACTTACTTACTTATTTACTTACTTATTTACATACATCAAAAAAGCTACATATCATCTTCTTCTTCCGAAGAAATAAGAAGCTGTATAGGTATTATACAAATTATACTACCTAGGTATTATAGTATAATACATCCTTCATGATTTTTTTTGTCTACTCTCTATTATTAAATAAAATAGAAAAATCTTTACATATTCTTCATTATTATTATTTGTCTATTTGTATTGAATAAATAGACAAATCTATTTATTCAATTTTTTATTATTAAAGCGAAAAAAAAAAAAGCTGTCCAATCTCATATTCTTTTTTTGGGATTGGACAATATAGTATTATTTTCGAGATCTTCTTCATCTGCTAAGAAAAGAATAAAAACCCTTGGTTTTTTTCCATTATTAGTTCTGTCGGTAGGTCCGGGATTGGTCCCGTTGCTATCATCCCATTCTTCTCACTGAAAAAGCTCTTTTAAAGAATCTCGTTATTGATATCTTGAGTCGCTTTTATCATCTATTTTGAAACAAAAAATCAATATTTATGGGTCTTTTTCTGGTGCTTTCGCATTTTTTTTTTTGAAGAAAAAGACGTTGATCATTTGCTGCTTAGATTGCAACAGAAGAACAATTTTGAGTTTGTTTGAGAGATTCATATCTTATATGACCGATGACCACTCTATTCGTTGTTTCTAATGGTATAACATTATAGTTGTTTCTAATGGTATACCATTATAAGTTAATGGTATTACAAATAACCTGTACGATTCTACATAAGAAAAACTTAATGTCATAATAAAGCATGATGACTAATCAATATACTAATGTATGAATCCAATACGGAAGTAATAATGGTTTAGATAGAGTCTAAACCGGTAACGCTAAATAGAATTAAAGTGCCGACTATTCAACAACTGACTAGAAATGCGAGACAGCCGATAAGAAAAAGAAAAAAATCTCCTGCTCTTCGAGGATGTCCTCAACGGAAGGGAGTATGCGCTAGGGTGTATGTGCGACTCGTTTGGATCAGAAGCTGAAACGGACCAGGAAATTGAACAATAGTTTTCTTCTGTGAAAAAGTACAGATCTATCAGTTTCCTTGTACCGGGGAAAATGAAATTTATGGTTTAAATTGATGCAAATCCAATCACCTTTACGTAGGATGAAAAGCACTTCCTCATTGGTAGCGAATGGTCATCAATCCATTGAGCGAGGAAAAAAAGTAATTTTAAAGAACATAAAGATTATGTTTATATTGCTGCGAGAACGGACAAAAGGTCAGCTATCTTGCGAACTCTCACAAATAGATGTCGTTACTGTATCTATAAATCTTTATAGTCTTTATAATTCGGGGGGGAAGAGTAGAGCTAGAGATGGTAAAATATACAAGTTACCAAATACTCATCTCATATCTTAGGGCTCCGGCGTATAGAGAGGACCTTACCGTTAGAGAAATAACCATAGAAACGAAGAAATCCATAAGAGAAAAAGAAAACAAATAATAACATATATTGTATATTGATTATTTTGATTACTTAAATGATTACTTAAATGCAAGGTCCAATCCCCTGCCTACTTGGAAGGTGCCTAACTGAAAGGAATTATGGTTGGGAAGGTTAGAGTAGCAAAAGCCATTGGAGTCGTATATTTTATACATTAGAAAAATCAGTTTTATATTACTTAAAAGAAAAATGATTGATCAAAAAAGAGATTAGTCATCTATGAAGAATCAACTTCAATGACCAGAGTTAAACGTGGGCATATCGCAAAAAAACGTCGAAAAAAGATTCTTGCATTTGTATCAGGCTCTCGGGGAGCCCATTCAAAACTTTTTAGGACTGCTAACCAACAGAAAATGAGAGCTTTAGTTTCCGCTCACCGAGATAGAATTAAGCGGAAGAGAGATTTTCGTCGTTTGTGGATTACTCGGATTAATGCAGCATCCCGTGCTAATGGATTCTCCTATAATAAATTTATACAATTTTTATACAAAAGGCAGTTGCTTACAAATCGTAGAACACTTGCACAAATAGCTGTATTAAATAATAATTGCTTTTCTATGATGCTAAAAAAGATTCCTGTATTATGAAATAGTAACACCCAATCTCCCGGGGAAATTTTCCGGGAAACTAAAGACAGTACGAAAATGAATTCGGAATGACTTGGGTAATTATTCTATTTATTTATAGAAATAGAAAAAAATCTGCACTATCTTTGTTAGATATCCCAGCTCGAATTAAATGGAGGAGTCTTAAGCTCTAATTACTTTTGAATTGAAAGAAAGAAAGGGTATCAAAGATAGAATACGAGCTTGTTTAATAGCTCTAGCTATTAAACGTTGTTTTTTCAACGTTAATCGATTCCTTCGACGAGATAATATTTTTCCTTGATCACTAATAAATCGATTGATTAAGCTAATATTTTTATAATCCATTTGCTCTCCAGGCTGAATTGGCGATAAACGTTTTCGAAAAGAATGTCGATTTAGAGAAAATCGCCTAGATGCATTTCGAAAAGATGACTTAGATCTATTTCTAAACTTAGATCTACTTCTCAATTTAGATCTACTTCTTAATTTATATCTAGATCTAAACTTATTAGATCTATTTTTAAACTTATTAGATCTATTTTTAAAATATGGTTTATATGTATTCCGAAAAGATGGCTTCATTTTATTCATAATTTGTTTTATGAACCTTTCAAATACTATTTATTATTGTTTCAAAATATTTCGAAAAGAAATATTGACAGTGACATATTTTGTTAATATTATATACAAAAGATAAAAGATAAATATCTTCAATATATATATTGGGCAGAAATGTTAGATTGAATCTATTTTTTTATTTCTCCATGAATGGTATGCTTGTGACAAGAAGGACAAAATTTATTTAATTCCAATCGATCAGGAGTATTGCGGCGATTTTTTCGAGTCGTATATCTGGAAATACCCTTTGATTTTTTTTCAACACTGTCTTGAGTACAACTAGTACATTCTAAAGTAATCGTTATTCTTACATTTCCACCCTTGGCCATATAACTTACTTTTGGTATTGTATCTACTTCTTTTCAATTTGGAAAAAACAAAAAGAGAAGAAAGAGAAAGGGATAAAAGTTGTCTTAAAAATGATTAAAGATTTTATTACGAGAATGAATTAAGTAATAAAATCTTTAATTAAGATTTTCAAGTAGTTTACTATTTTAGGAACTTTTGGATCTATATTTTTCTTTTTATCTTAATCCTAATTTTATTGATCCAAGAAGAAAAGGAAATGAATCTAACATCATTTTTTATTTCGGGTTCGCAGAAAAGCAAAAAAAACAAAAAAATGAAAGTCAAAAAAAGGAAAAAGTCAGAGCATCTGGGAAAAAACGATTTATCTCAATTAATAAACCGGATAAAAATATCAAGCATAAAGTAGCTAACACAGGCGCTGTGGAAAGATATGTTTTTATATCTTGCATTGTTCGTAAGTTCTCCTTCTCAAGAATGATAGATATATCATATGGTCAACTACATCCGTAGTTTACGACTATCTGCAAACAGATATTTGCATTTGGCACAAATTCCTTTTTTTTTTACAATATGATACTAATAACTATGTAGTAGTAAGTAATCAAGTACTGTCAATAAATAGACATCTTATAAATTCTATCTTCCGTATAGACAGTCTATTCACGTGCGAAGGTAGATAAATGTGGAAAACAAAATTCAATTATTGTTAATATAAAATATCGAATCGAATAAAAAATACTCACGATTAAAAGGGATGTAGCGCAGCTTGGTAGCGCGTTTGTTTTGGGTACAAAATGTCGCAGGTTCAAATCCTGTCATCCCTACCCTTTTTTATCCTAAATCTTTCATCAAAAAAGTAAAAAGTCGAGTGATAGTTGTTTAATTCAATGAAACATGGAAATAATCTTTTCTTTCAAGAAAAAAAGAACAAAAAGCGCTCTTAGTTCAGTTTGGTAGAACGCAGGTCTCCAAAACCTGATGTCGTAGGTTCAAATCCTACAGAGCGTGATCCTGTGTTTTTTTTTTTCTTTTTTCTGATCGATCTTCTTGTCACTTAGACTGAAAAAGCTAATGGAATCTGATCCCTCAGAATCAGTAGGAGACCCGTTCATAATATGGTCCTAAATCAAATATCCAATTTATCGCCGCGTCGGTACTGTAAATATGCAGTTACAAATAATCCAGCCAAAGTTATAGGAATTAGACCTAACACAATTCCGGATAACAAAACTTCAATCATATTTTTTATTTATTAAAAGAGAATAGGTAAGGATTAATAGCTAATCTACATAGTACCTCAAATTGACTAGGAATCTCAATTCCTATTGAGGTTGAGGTTATTTTCTATTTCAAATAAGTTCTATACTGCTTAACCCAATGAATAAGACTGAGGTGAAAATAAGCAAAACTAATAAAAAACCAAAATAACTCATTATAGTAAGCATGGAAGAAATGAATAAAAAAACCAATGATTGATACGTATTTTTGTCAGGCAATTACCTCAATTTATTCTTTCTGAGTAGAAAAAAGGGTTTCAATAAATAGATACAAAGTTAGCATTGAATATCTGATAATGATGTTATCAACAAACATAGAGGGAATATACAATAAAAAGATATTCTGTTATAAAACAAAGTAAAAATGAAATCCCCCACCTATAAATAATAATAAATACCAATTGTGTAGTAATTTCATTAATGATCCTACTCCTTTTCTATATTAAAGTGAAAATTATATTGCTATGTTAGAAGCAGGCTAGCTATACTTAGTATACTTCAAATATACCCTTGGTATCATATTGACAATCAAGCAAGGATTGTAGAAAATATCAGTAGTTTTCCATTTCCTGATCTCTTTCTTTCATGGGATCAATTTACCCTTGATTTTAGAATAATATAGGGAGCTTAGCATGTCTGGGAATACGGGGGAACGCGCTTTTGCTGACATTATTACTAGTATTCGATACTGGGTTATCCATAGCATTACTATACCTTCTCTATTCATTGCGGGTTGGTTATTTGTCAGTACGGGTTTAGCTTATGATGTATTCGGGAGTCCTCGGCCAAATGAGTATTTCACAGAAAGCCGACAAGAGGTTCCATTAGTAACTGGCCGTTTCGATTCATTAGAGCAACTCGATGAATTTACTAGATCTCGATCTTTTTAGGAGGTATTAATGACTATAGATAGAAGCTATCCAATTTTTACAGTTAGATGGTTGGCCGTTCACGGGCTAGCTGTACCTACGGTTTTTTTCTTGGGATCAATATCAGCAATGCAGTTCATACAGCGATAAACTTTATTATAAACTAAATCACGGAGCTATTTATGACACAATCAAACCCAAATGAACAAAATGTTGAATTGAATCGTACTAGCCTCTATTGGGGGTTGTTACTTATTTTTGTACTTGCTGTTCTATTCTCTAATTACTTTTTCAATTAGGAACAGTAATAATCTTTTTTCTTACCCAATTGAATTTGGTGAGATCTAATATTTCTATGTATTATTTTATTTATGCCTCATGAATACTTTTTTTAAATGCGAAAGGAAATAATAAAAATGGGCGGAAGGATCCCTCTTTGGTTGATAGGTATTTTAGCTGGTATTCTCGTTATTGTTTTAATAGGTTTTTTTTTTTACGGTTCTTACTCCGGCCTAGGTTCCTCCTTGTAGCGAAAAAACTGCCTTATACTATGATAAGAGATAGACAATGTAAGGAATACTATACAAAATTGAAGCAAAACTCTGAAAAGAAAGAGATAAGATAAAAAAGATATAGAAAAGTGAAAACTTAAAAAATAAAGATAAGATCTTACCTTTCTTTGAACACAAAGAAGGGTAAGATTTTATCTTTACTTTGTTCTTTTTTTTATAAGTTATAAAATAAGCGAAAATAGCAAGCCAAGATTACTAAATTCTCTCCTTTCTTCTATTTGTTGAAAAGATAACATGTATATGAATATTCATAATTAGGGAATTAACTCCAAAACTCCAAGTTTGTTCCGGAATCACTCATTATTAAAATAGGCAAATATTTCTTTAATATCTTAATATCTCCTCGTCTTTCACAATATATTCGAACAGAGGGAAGGGGAAAATGAAGGATTCTGAAGAAGTATTACTTATATTGTTGCCATTTTTATTTCTTATACATTAATTGGCATTAATCATTCATAAGATAGAGATTCAAATCTTTTATGCGCCTAAAAATTCATTTCGACCAATTGAACTTTCTCAAATTGTTTCTTTTTAAGAACCAGAAATATCTGTGCTAAAACGACAGATGCTAAGAATAATAAAAGACCTTGAACACGTAAAGGATCTTGAAGTACTATTTCTGCATTTTCCTGACCAAATCCACCTACATTAGGGTTATTCGTTAACGACTGATCCGCCTTGATGAATTCGCCTTCTGAAACAAGAAGTTCCGGTCCCGGAGGTACAAAGTCTACCACTTGTCGACCGTCTGATGGATTATCAATAGTTATTTGATATCCACCTTTTTCTTTACGTGCAATTTTACTTATTTTACCGGTTGCTGAAGCGTTGTACACTGTATTGTTGCTTTTGCTCCCATCGGGATAAATTTGTCCTCTTCCTCTATTACCACCTACATATATGGGATATTTGAGGAAGTGAGCTGTTTTATTAGTAGCGGGATTTGGTGAGAGGATGGGAAACACAATTTCACCATATTTTTGACCAGGAATAGGTCCTATTATTAGAATATTTTTTTGATTGGGACGATAGTTCTGAAAATAAAGATCACCTATTTTTTCCTTAATCTCAGGAGAAATACGATCCGGAGGAGCTAATTCGAAACCTTCGGGTAAAATAAGAACAGCTCCTACATTTAAAGTTCCTTTCTTGCCATTAGCAAGAACTTGTTTTATTTGCTTATCATAAGGTATTTTTACAACTGCTTCAAAAACGGTATCAGGAAGCACGGACTGTGGAACTTCAATCTCCACAGGTTTTTTAGCCAAATGACAATTGGCACATACAATACGCCCAGTTGCTTCTCGAGGATTTTCGTAACCTTGCTGTGCAAAAATGGGATATGCATTTGCAATAGATGTACGAGTCATTATATCTATCAATATTAAGGCGGAAATTGATTGAGCTATCAACTTTTTTATCCAGTCATCATAAGTTTTTCTATTTTGCATGGTTCAATTTTTTGTTACAATTCTTTTATTTCAAATAAATGGTAGTAGGTAACTATGATAGTTACCTGCTTGCAATTCTGCTACTATATTAAACCTAAAGCTAAAAAATAAGAAGTATTGCCCGGGTGAGAAACCATTTGTTATTCATTCATCGAGTGATAAATTACTACAAGTGAAGGAGATGTACTATTCAAACGACGGAAAACCCAATATTTGAAAATTGTGTCTAAGATGACTGGAAAAGTTGAAACAAGACCAGATATTATTCGTTCGTTATGGGCAAATCCATAATTTTCGAAGATCCAATTGATTATCAATTCCCAACCATGGGGCGAGTGAAACCCAATACATAGATCGGTTGCTAAAAGAATAGAAAAGGCTTTCATTGTATCGCTTAGGCTGTAGAAGACTTCTTGGATCCAAGAATTGAGAATGCCAAGTTTCTTCTTACCCAGAATGAGACAAACACTTAAAAAAACCAAACCTATTAGATTTGCTATTAGATGTGAGATGATTTGGATACAATCTTGATTATATATTTTCACTAATTGGATCATTTTTTTCTGCATTTCTACACGAATATCTTGCGAATGCGTTTCCGAAGAATCTTCCATCATTATTTCTAACAGGAAGAGTTCCTCTATTTTTTCAAACTTTTTTATAGTGTCTTCTTCTTGTAAATAATCAAAAATTTTTTTTGATTGACCAGTATTCCACCAATTTGTAACCCAAGGTTCTAAACCGTTCTGTAATGAAATTGAAATTCCCCAAGGCAATACTATTAAACATGTAAGATATTGTAAAGAAGCTAATGCTTTATATTTGGCAACTTCCAATTCGTGAATCGTTAACGAACTCGATTGGCTCGTTAGCTCTGCCCAAAATCTGAACAAAGTACGAATTATAGAACGAGGTATGAGATCCATAGAATTTTTGCATAATTATAATTCAATTATTCGACCTCGAGAGATCTTTCGGTCGGATGAGGGATGGTTTGTTCCGAGTGAGAAGTAGAGTAAAAAAGAAAGGATAAATAAATCCTTGAAAATCATTTGGATCTGGACTAATTTCATTTTGAATTCTTGACCCGAAGAATCGCTTCAATTGGCAAATAAAAGAAATGAAAGTTTAAGTCTAATAATACCAATTTTGTTTGATACATATAGGAAATTGATTTATTCGAGCGCATATGTAAAAAAAGGTGTAAAAACTATAGTCATTTACTTCATTGTATTCTTTTGAGATGTTATATCCGTGTTTATTAAAACCTTTTGTCCCTTTCTAATAGATAAAGAATAATATGGAGTGGAGTTTTTGCTAACTGCCAAAAAAGAGTATGGCTCCATAAGTAATAGTTTGTGTTGGTGGAACATAAATATGGTCTTTCCTCCTTATTTCAAAATCCTTCAATGGATACGCGCAAAAAACGGGCTAATTCGGCAGCTTTTTGTTCCATTTCGCGCAAGGTCAAATTTTCTTCAGTACGAGTTAAGGGGATGTCTTGTTGGCCCTTTATTTCCATATAAATAACACGACGAGGAAATATACCTTCTTGAACTTCCATTTTGATCGCCTGAATATCCTTCATAAGAAATCGGAGGAAAATACGACGATTTCTTCCGGGAAATCCCCAGCGAAAAAGGCATACAACTCCTTCTTTTTCATCAAACTTATTATAACCACTACCCACATTGCATAAAATAGTGCACCACAAATAAGAGCTAATGAACAGACCTGCAATCCCATAAAAACACATCACAATTCCTTGTGGAACAAAAAGTATTTGCTGAGATGACAATAAGGGTATCAAGTTCCTACCAAGGTAACTTGAAATTCCGACCACAAAAAATCCTAGTGAACCCAAAAGCAGGAGACAAGCAAAAAAAAAATTGCTTATTTTTCTAGAGCCTTTTATGGGCTCTATCCAGAGCCATTTGGATCGACGATTCATAACAAATTACGTCCTATTTTAATTTGAGGGATTGAACAAGACTCCCATCCAGAAGTCACTCTCATAAATTGGCTATATTCATAAACTAGCCATATACATATAAGCATTTCACAATCAAATAATAAATCTCTCTATTCAAATGTATTATATAAGCATATTTTGAAGTAGAAGTAAGAAATTCACACACGGATCTAATATGTCTCATACATATGATACCATATACATTCCATATTTTTGTTATTTATCATATATGAATAGATCTATTAATAATAAAAAAGATTTCAAATATCACATATCTGTCTTGATTGATCATATTCATTCATAAAATTTCGTCATTTTGAATATAAAAGTAAAGAAAAAGCATTGTAACTGCTGGAAAAAACAAGCCCACCAAAGGTACTAAGAGAGAGGGGAAGTTGTGGATTATCATATCAAAAGTATATTAAGTATTTTTTTTATCTATTACAAAGAATTATAAGATCAAATGAGTAATAGGACCAAATAAGCGGACGTGTCTTTCTTCGTAAAATACCTACTTTTTGAAAGTAATTTATTACTTTACTTTGTAAGATATAAAACAAATGGGACCAATTACCACATTGTATATTGGTAGCTATAAATGATAAAATAGATCCGCTTCTCAATTCTATCTTTTAAAACTCTTTTATTTTCTTTTTATCAAATAGATAGATGTTCACCTTTGAGACAAAGGTCTAATTTCATAGCATAATCTGTCTCTAATGCGAGAAAGTTACATAGTATGTATTTTTTCTTATAAAGGGGTATTTTCATGGGTTTGCCTTGGTATCGTGTCCATACCGTCGTGTTGAATGATCCTGGCCGGTTAATCGCTGTGCATATAATGCATACAGCTCTAGTTTCTGGATGGGCCGGTTCTATGGCTCTTTACGAATTAGCAGTTTTCGATCCATCCGATCCTATTCTTGATCCAATGTGGAGACAAGGTATGTTCGTTATACCTTTTATGACTCGTTTGGGAATAAAGGATTCATGGGGTGGATGGAGTATAACTGGAGAAACTATATCTAATCCAGGTATTTGGAGTTATGAAGGTGTGGCCGGGGCACATATTGTGTTTTCTGGCTTATGCTTTTTAGCAGCTATCTGGCATTGGGTATATTGGGATCTAGACGTATTTTGTGATTCCCGTACAGGAAAACCTTCTTTAGATTTGCCTAAGATTTTTGGAATTCATTTATTCCTCTCAGGAGCAGCTTGTTTCGGATTCGGAGCATTTCATGTAACGGGTTTGTATGGCCCTGGAATATGGGTGTCTGATCCTTATGGACTAACTGGGAAAATACAACCTGTAAATCCGGCATGGGGAGCTGAAGGTTTTGATCCTTTTGTTCCGGGAGGAATAGCTTCTCATCATATTGCAGCAGGTATATTGGGTATATTAGCAGGTCTATTCCATCTCAGTGTTCGCCCTCCCCAACGTTTATACAAAGGACTACGTATGGGGAATATTGAAACTGTACTCTCCAGTAGTATTGCTGCTGTGTTTTTTGCAGCTTTCATTGTGGCCGGAACAATGTGGTATGGTTCCGCAACCACTCCGATCGAATTATTTGGTCCTACTCGTTACCAGTGGGATCAGGGATACTTCCAACAAGAAATAGATCGACGGGTTCGTGCCGGTCTGGCTGAAAATCTAAGTCTATCGGAAGCTTGGTCAAAAATTCCTGAAAAACTTGCTTTTTATGATTACATTGGGAATAATCCAGCTAAAGGGGGGCTATTCAGGGCGGGTGCAATGGACAATGGAGATGGAATTGCTGTTGGTTGGTTAGGACACCCTATTTTCAAAGATAAAAAGGGACATGAGCTTTTTGTACGTCGTATGCCTACCTTTTTCGAAACATTTCCAGTCGTTCTAGTAGATGAAGAAGGAATTGTGAAAGCCGATGTCCCTTTTAGGAGAGCAGAATCCAAGTATAGTGTTGAACAAGTAGGTGTAACTGTTGAATTCTATGGTGGTGAACTTGATGGAGTTAGTTTTGGTGATCCTGCTATAGTCAAAAAATATGCTAGACGTGCACAATTAGGTGAAATTTTTGAATTAGATCGTGCTACTTTGAAATCGGATGGTGTTTTTCGGAGTAGTCCAAGGGGTTGGTTTACTTTTGGGCATGCTACATTTGCCCTTCTTTTCTTTTTTGGACATATTTGGCATGGTGCTAGAACTCTATTCAGAGATGTTTTTGCCGGTATTGATCCGGATTTGGATGCTCAAGTAGAATTTGGGGCATTCCAAAAATTGGGAGATCCAACTACTAAAAGACAAGTGGTATAATATGGTATTGCTCCGCTTGTTAATGCAATATTGAGAATTTGCATCTCAGGAAAATCTTTTTATTTCACCTTTTTCAAAATGTTATAATTAGTACGAAAGCTATCTCTATTAATTATAAACTACGATCGAATTTATGGAAGCATTGGTTTATACATTCCTTTTGGTATCGACCTTAGGGATCATTTTTTTCGCTATTTTCTTCCGGGAACCCCCCAAAGTTCCCGATAAAGGGGGAAAATAATTTCCTATTTTTCTAATCCTTTTTCTTACTTTTACTTATAAAAAGAATAAAAAAGATCTTCCCGATCGGGAAGGTCTTTTTTATTCTTTTTCAACTAGTCCTCGTGCTCTTCAAAAGGATCTCGAAGTTGTTCAGAAGGTTGTCCAAAGGCGGTGTATAGGGCATAACCGGTAAAGCTAACAAGTAAACAAGATATGGAGATAGCGACTAAGGTTGCAGTTTCCATTGGTAGATAATCCTATGTATATATATGTACATAATAGTATACAAAGTTAATATAATAGTATACAAAGTTAATTAAATCTCAACCAATACTCTTTTTTTATGGCTACACAGACCATTGATGATACTTCCAGAACCGGACCATTACAAACTACTGTAGGAAATTATTTAAAACCACTTAATACAGAATCTGGTAAAGTTGCTCCCGGATGGGGAACTACTCCTTTTATGGGCATTGCAATGGCTCTATTCGCAATATTCTTATCTATTATCTTGGAGATTTATAATTCTTCCATTTTATTAGACGGAATTCCAGTTAGTTGGGTCTAGAAAAACTAGAAAATCTACCCGGATCCCGAGTTCAAAAAAAAAAGAACTAAAGAAAAGAAGAATGTTAAATAGCTTCTATTTTTATGTTATGACGTTCTGGTAGTTTGATCGTGTAATTTCTTTTAATTGAAGGATTTTTGGAATTATGGGTGTGCGACTTGTTATAAATTGATCTCTATTCTAGTACAGAAAACGGGTCTGTTGTCTTTATAAAATAAAGACGGTTCTCCTACCTCGTTAGATATTGCTGTAATAATGAATATCCAGAGCACGAGGTATATAATTCAATAAAATCTGAACTATGGTTTATGCCTGTTTTTAAGACCTCGTGACCAAGCTTCTCAATAATTTGAAAGATCTATCCAAAGAATGAGATAGTATTCCATTTTGATTAGTTAGTTTAGTAAGTAACAATGAAATGCAAAGGTTATAACCCATAAAACCTTTTGAGTAATTTGAAAAATCATCGGGGTGAAATGAAAATCTGGGGTTTAGATTTATTCATCTATTCAGTTGAGATCTCGACAAGATAATTCCTATGGCTCGTTCATACTAGTTGTTCTCTAAGTGATTTATATTATATCACGAATAGGATAAAAGATCGTTCAAAAGGCCTATAGCGGTTTATTTCGCATAAGAATGAGCCAACTTGAAATTTGGGCATTAATCACTATGAAAATTTTTTTTTCCTTGTTATTGAAGGAAATCATGGATTATTCTGAATCCTCTTCCTTCATACAAAGAAATGAAATATCTATCAAATATTTTTTCTTTTTTTTTTTTTACAAACCATGTACTTTGTTCAAAAAAGTATTTTATTTGAGTGTTCTTGTTTAAGCCGTATGAAAAGAAATTTTCATATACGGTTTTCAGAGGGGGACTTGAGTTTACCTATCTCAATAAAGTCTACGATTGGTTCGAAGAGCGTCTTGAGATTCAGGCGATTGCGGATGATATCACTAGTAAATATGTTCCTCCTCATGTGAATATATTTTATTGTTTAGGGGGAATCACACTGACTTCTTTTTTGGTACAAGTAGCTACCGGTTTTGCTATGACTTTTTACTATCGCCCCACCGTTCTAGAAGCTTTTGCCTCTATTCAATACATAATGACTGAAGTGAACTTCGGCTGGCTAATCCGATCGGTCCATCGATGGTCGGCAAGTATGATGGTTTTAATGATGATTTTACATGTATTTCGCGTTTATTTAACAGGTGGATTCAAAAAACCTCGCGAATTAACTTGGGTTACGGGTGTAATTCTAGCCGTATTAACCGTATCTTTCGGTGTAACCGGTTATTCTTTGCCCTGGGATCAAATTGGTTATTGGGCAGTCAAAATTGTGACCGGTGTGCCTGAGGCCATTCCGTTAATAGGAACTCCTTTGGTAGAGTTATTACGCGGAAGTGCTAGTGTGGGCCAATCGACCTTAACCCGTTTTTATAGTTTACACACTTTCATATTACCCCTTCTTACTGCTGTATTTATGTTAATGCATTTTCTAATGATCCGCAAACAAGGTATTTCAGGTCCTTTATAAAAAGGAAATCTACATTTTGAATCAGTATTGAAAACCTATTCTTTTTCTAATAGATCATTGCCGCGAAAAACATGTTTCTCGGATTTCTCCTTTCAATTATTAAGTATATTATAATACAAAGAATTGAAGTAGATACTGATCTCAAATGGAGAAAATGGATTATGGGAGTGTGTGACTTGAACTATTAGTTAGGCCGCGCAGATCAATTTATAGGATCTGCCATATAAAGATTCAGATCGAAATGTGTCTCTGTCCCAATTTTCTTTGCAAAAATAAGAGGTTTAGAACCTGGGCAAAAGGCAAACACTTTGTTGTGTTATAAGAGAATTATTTCTATGATCGAATCCGAAATAGGCTCCGTGAGATCCAGGTAATAGTAATAACATTTCAGAACTAAAATTTATTACTTCAATTTATCCTTTCCTTTTCATAGTATGAAAATGCATGCATTTCCCTTGCGTTTCAATACGGTAAATTATCGGAGTAAAGGAAGGGATCTAAAGAAGGAAAAAGGCCAGATCAGTAACAAGTCAATATCTTGTATGCAAAATACATTGTGCTAGATAAACACAGATTACAAGAAATAAGATGATCCAAAAGGCATATTGATCATGATCAAATTTGTGAGCTTACTTGGATACTGAGCATACGAAAAAAGAAAATTATGAATTTTCCATAGATCTTCTTAGTTATACTGATTCTAACGATACGTCTTCATCATTTTTATTTCTTTTATTTCAACTATTGCTCGAGCCGGATGATCAAAATTGGCATGTCCGGTTCTTTCGGGGGATAGATTCATTGAGAAAAATCTACTTATCCCAATAACAAAGAAACCTGACTTGAATGATCCTGTATTAAGGGCTAAATTAGCTAAAGGCATGGGACATAATTATTATGGCGAGCCCGCTTGGCCCAATGATCTCTTATATATTTTTCCAGTAGTTATTTTTGGTACTATTGCATGTACCATAGGTTTAGCAGTTCTAGAACCATCAATGATTGGTGAACCGGCAAATCCATTTGCAACTCCTTTGGAAATATTACCCGAATGGTATTTTTTCCCCGTATTTCAAATACTTCGTACAGTACCTAATAAATTATTAGGTGTCCTTTTAATGGCTTCAGTACCTGCAGGACTATTGACAATTCCTTTCTTGGAGAATGTGAATCAATTCCAAAATCCATTTCGTCGTCCAGTAGCTACAACAGTATTCTTAATCGGTACCGCAGTAGCTCTTTGGTTAGGTATTGGAGCAACGTTACCTATCGATGAATCTTTAACTCTAGGTCTTTTCCAATTTGAGAGAAATTAGAATATCTTAATATAGGGGAGGAGGGAAATCTTTTGTTTATATATCTAGGGAGTAGTTGCTTTAAGATAAATGGTCTCTCCCTAGATATATGCTTTTTTAAAATGCTTTTTATTACTACTATTATATTATTATCATGACAAAATGGTCAAAAATAATTTTCATATTTACTTTCTGGAAGAACTTAGAAAAAGGGGTCATGAATGGGGAGAAAAAATAGAACTATTCTAATTATAAGTCTAAACCGGATTCCCCGGTGAATCAATTCCAATATTTCGTATCAATTCCAATATTTCTTTGACAGATTGTTCCCCAAGATGTTTTATTTTCATTAAATCTTTTCCACTGTAATTCAAAAGGTCTGATACTGTATTGATATTTGCCTTTTTGAGACAATTATATATCCTAGTAGAGAAGTTTAATTGGTCAATATACATTTTATTGAAAACTATTCTCTTCGTATTAGTCGATGTATGCGAAATAGGTAAGGAAGGAGTAATATTGTCGCTTAGACTGTTTGTTCCATCGCTGTTCTCTTCCTTTGCATTTAGAAAGGGAAGGAAAAAGTCAATTAAATTACGAGAAGCTTCATCAAGTGCTTCTTTAGGAGCTAATCCTCCATTCGTCCATATTTCAAGAAATAGAATTTCTTGTGTCTCATTTTCGTTCCAATAGGAGTGAATACTGTAATTTACATTTTGAACAGGGACAAAGACAGCATCTATAGGAAAAAATTCATCCTTATAATTGGAATTATTTGGATTTTGAATAATATATCCGCGGCCTTTTTCAATTTGTAATGATATATCTAAGGTAATTGATTTGTTTATGTTAGCTATATGTTGTGTAGTATCAATTATTCTCACAGAAGGTGGTAGTATGATATCTTCAGCGGTTACTTTTTTTGGTCCGACAACATGGATAGATCCTTCTCGAATTCCGTACGCATCACTTCGAAGTACAATTTCTTTTAGATTCATCAAAATTTCATGTATTGATTCCTCAATACCTATTATCGCGGAATATTCGTTTGATATATTGTTCAATTTAGCACGTGTGATACATGTTCCTTCTACTTCTCCGAGTAGAACTCTTCTTATTGCACTGCCTATTGTATTAGCTTGACCTTTGCGAAGCGGAGATAAAGTGAAACGACCATAATGAAAACGCTTACTCTCTGTTCTGGATTCGACGCACTTCAATTCTGGTATCTTTATTGAGACTGATATTTCATTCTGATTCATAATATTATTTTAATAAATGGTTTAATCATTTCTTTCTCTTTCAATTTATTCAATTTTTACACACGTCTCCTTTTGGGAGGTCTACATCCGTTATGTGGCACAGAAGTTACCTCATAAATATTCTTTATTCTTATACCACTTTGATAAATAGATCGCAGTGCTGGTTCTTTCCCCGGACCGTTGCCACGTAGCATAACTTCTGCTTCTTTCAGAAGACCTTGATTTACTAAGGTATGAACAACATTTTCTGTTGCAATCTGAGCAGCAAATGGTGAACGTCTTTTTGTACCCTTGAATCCGCAAGAACCGGCAGAAGACCAAGAAACCGTTTGCCCTTGTGTATCTGTAACAGTAACAATGGTATTGCGAAAACTTGTTCGAATACAAATAACTCCTTTCAGTATTCGATGTTTAGTTTTACGTGGCAAAAATCTTCTTGTAGTTCTACGTGGCACATATTTTCTTGTATTTTTTGACACAAATTTTTTCGTATTTTTTGACACAACACAAATCTTTTCTTGTTATAATTTCTGATCAATTTTGATATTTTGAAGTAAAAAAAAAATGATTCTAAAATAGATTATACATCTAATAATATGAATATGACGCCGAAATTTATTGATTTCTTTTATAATTCCTTATAATGGGCATTATCCCTGTTTTTGTTTATGCCTCGGATTGTAACAAATTACAACAAGGCGTTTCCGTCTACGAATTAGGCGGCACTTTTCGCAAAGTTTGCGAACAGAAGCACGTATTTTCATATTTGTGGTCCTTTTTTGAATACTAAAATCTTTTGTTAATGGGCCTCATCGGTAGCATCATCCTTTCGTTTGACGGGATATCTATATATTATACGTCCTTTGCTTAAATCATAAACAGGTAATTCAACTCTTACTCTATCTCCTGGTATTACTCGTATTGTTCGACATCTCATTTTACCCGATATAACCGTTAAAACATCTATATCATTATCTAAATGGACTAAAAACATAGCATTAGGATATGCTATCGTAACTACGCCATCCATAATGACAAAATTCTTTTTGGTACTCATTGTTTGCTAGTTTTTCACCTCTAATATTATGAACTTTGTTATGACCTCACTATGACATTAGATTTCTAAAAGAGAAGAATCATTTAATTCAATTGAAATAAAAGACGTTTCATTTTTTTTTTTTTTCGTTAATATCTTCTTTTTTTATCAGCTATTACTAACTTAATAATATTCATTGAATAGAATTGAATTCTTTTTTTTGTCAGCTAAATTTCTGACAATGAACACTCAATTTTTCTTTTGATAATAGTAAATGACTTTTCTTATAGCATTGTAATATTGTAGGCAAAAATGCAATTTAGGCATTTACTTTTTGTTTTGGAGGCAAGTTACCAAAAAATACATAATAATTCTCCTCCTATTTTTTTTTGTCGAGCTTCTCGATCAGTCATTATTCCTTGCGAAGTAGAGAGGATTGCAATCCCCATTCCACCTAAAACTTTAGGGATTTCTCGATAATTAGAATAGATTCTCAGACCAGGTTTGCTAATACGCTTTGAAGCGGTTATATATCTCTTTTGCGTCCTTCCCCTAGATTTTGAAGTTAAAACAAAAAAATATTTTTGACCTTCTCTATGTTTCCTAACATCCTCTATAAAGCCTTCTCGTAGAAGAATCCTTGTGATTTTCTCGGTAATAATAGTAGCCGCCACTCGAACTGTTTTTTTTTTTACCATGTCAGCATTTCTAATATAAGTCATTAGATTAGCAATAGTATCGTTACCCATGACGAACTAATTCTTAATAATTTACTAAATATAAAGGCATGTTTATCTTTTCTCTTTTTTTAGGAATATGCCTGACATTACTTTTACATAATTGATCAGTATTTATAGTACTTCAGGAGCCAATGAGATTATTTTGGTGAAATTCAATTCTCTCAATTCCTCAGTAACTGAACCAAAAACTCGAGTTCCTCTTGGATTTCCTTTCTGATCAATGACAACTGCTGCATTGTCATCAGATCGTATTATCATTCCATCGCTACGTTTAAGTTCTTTACACGTACGTATAACTACGGCTCTAACTATTTCTGATTCTTGCAGAGGCATATTAGGTGCTGCTTCTTTAATTACAGCGATGATAATATCGCCAATATTAGCGGTGTTACGATTACCTGCTCCTAGTACTCGAATGCACATTAATTTTCGGGCTCCACTGTTGTCTGCTACATTCAAGTAAGTTTGGGACTGAATCATTTTTCCTCCAATTGTTACCTCGGCAGAAAAAAAGGTATTTATGATCAAATAAATGATCTTTTTCTGCCAGAAATATCTCTTTGGTTCGGCATTATTTACGCGAACTAGTAATAAATTTAGTATGTATAGGCATTTTATATGCAACGATTTGAAAAGCTGCTCTCGCTATAGTCTCTGATACTCCACTTATTTCATAAAGTATTCGACCTGGTTTGACGACGGATACCCAATATTCCGGAGATCCCTTGGCTTTCCCCGAACCCATACGTATTTCTGCAGGTCTCGTTCTAATAGGTTTGTCAGGAAATATACGTATCCATATTTTTACGCCGCGACGGGCATAACGAGTAATTGCTCGTCGTCCTGCTTCTATCTGCCCAGATGTGATCCAAACAGGTTCCAATGCCTGAAGAGCAAATCTACCAAAACAAATGCGATTACCCCGAGAAGATATTCCCTTGATTCTTCCCCTATGTTGGTGACGAAATTTCGTTCTTTTTGGGTTCTAGTCGATGGTTGTATAATATAATACTATTTGAATTCCATCTCTATTTCAGAACCGGATATGAAAGTTTCTTCTCATCCGGCTCCTTGTGAAGAATCTATGGGATCATAAATAGTGAGGTCCTAGGAATCAATCAGTATTGACTCATTACACATATTAGTTATTCATATAATATGAGGATACAAATACCTCTATATGTCCAATAAGTATCTTACAGGCGAATATTAACTCTAAGTTATTTGGGGTTTACTTTTGGACTCCAATGAAATTGATTCTTTATTGGTTTATTTCGCCATCCTATCCAATGAATGATTAAGATTTCTATATGATCTTATGCAGTCACAGGTTCCATCGTTCCCATAGCTTTTAAATGGCTGCTTAGGTATACCCTCTGCAATGGAGTTCTTATTTATATTTATTAATAAGAATCAATTTTCTTAGTTTCCATTGATCCGAAGCTCTTTTTAATAAACTGAATAGAAATAATCAGGAGAATTCTTATGCTTTATCACACTGCTCTTTGAGGGTGCTTTATGTTATGAACCATACAATACTGTAAGGAAGAAGATTTCATTTTCTCTTTTTCTCCTTCCCTTTTTCTTTTCTTGCATTACGAAAGACTGTTTTTCTTTTTACGAGAGATATAGGTTTGTCTCTTCGTGTCGAAAAGGTCTTTCGTTTCTTTGATAGAACTATCTATATTAAAATAACTAGCTTATTGGATCTTAGTCAAATGTACTAGAGACCAATTTGTTTTTATTTCGAGTTCCATTCATTTTAGAAAAGAAGGAAAAGCTTGATCTCAACGAGTCGCACACTAAGCATAGCACTGCTCCAAGATGTTTAATAGTTTTTATTTGATCTTATAGAATTTAAGATTTATGATTGGTTAGATTATAGAAAGATATTGCTCATCTTAAACAAAGATCCAAATTTTTATCCCTAATACTCCATAGACGGTTTGAACCGCATAATAACAATAATCAATTTTAGCTCGAAGGGTCTGTAAAGGCACTCTACCTTTCATAGCCGATTCTTTCCGGGCTCTCTCAATTCCGTTAAGACGCCCTTTAATTTTTATTTTAACACCTTCTACATTTGCCTTTTCAGCTAGTTGAATAGCTTTTTTCATTATTTTTCTTATTTCAACTCTCTCCTTTAGTTGTAGAGCAATATATTCCGCAATAATTTTGGGTTCTCTATAAGGTGTATCCACTTTTTCTATAGAAATGACAAGTTCTCTGTTTACAGAATTAAGCATACTTTGTACAAGCATTTTTTGTACTTCCTTTCTTAATTCCTTCATTTTTTCTTTTTTTCTTGGCGCTTTTTTGTCGATAAACAAATCGACAAATGCAATATATATATTTACCGAAATCAATTTGGTCTGTTTCAGAATCTCTATACGTGTAATTCCTCCATAACTAGAATTGATAGAACTTTTGATATATTTTACATAATTTTCAATGCAATTATATATTCTCTCATCTTCTCGTAGATCTTCGGAATAATCCCCTTCTTCAAACCAAAGGGAATAATGGTTTTGAGTAAAACCAAGTCTAAAACCAAGTGGATTTATTTTGTTTCCCATACATATTTTTTAGTACTTTAAGTAGTAGTATATTTATTTGCGGCATAAATCGATTATGCTTCCATCTATTTGAATATTTTGTTTCTATTTAATGTTTCATCGTACTGTTATGTAATCGTGAGTTGAATTACAGAAATCCAATGATGTATCGTAAAATAATGTAATACTTATATGACAAGTGGATTTCTGTATTGGATAACCACGACCCCGAGCTCTAGGTCGAAATCTTTTCAAAGTAGGACCTTCATTCACTTCAGCCGCAAGGACAGCTAAATAGCACTTATGTATACCCATAAATGAACATGCATTTTCGGCTGCAGAAACAAGTACTTTGAATATAGGCTCACATGCTCTATAATCCATGAAAGTCAGTATCGCAAGTGCCTGTATATAGGTAGAATTACGAAGTAAATGGGCTACTCTACGTGCTTTATTAGAAGACATACGTACATGCTTAGCTACAGCTCGTATTTTTATAGTTGAATTTAAATCTAAATCCCTATTTTGAAATATCAATTTCATCTTCATCCTCCATAATGAATTAATGTATACTATTTACAACGATACTTTTTTATTTATCGTTTCTCTCTCTTTTTTGTGTGTGTGTGTTTTTTTTTATTTTTGTTGCTTTTCTCTTATTTTTTTTTTTTTTCGTTTTTCGATTTTTTATCCTTTTTCGCATGTCCCTGGAAGATGGAAGTAGGTGCAAATTCTCCTAATTTGTGGTTTATCATACCATTTGATATAAAAATGGGTAAGTGTACCTTTCCATTATGAACAGCAATGGTATGACCAATCATTGCGGGTACAATGGCAGATCTACGGGACCAGGTTACTATTATCTTTTTCTCTTTAATCATGTTTAGATTATCGATTTTAGTTAACAAATCATTAGATACAAAAGTATTTTTTCTTAGTGAACGTGCCATGGTTAATTAATTACCTTTCTTTTTATTGATAGAAAATAAAAATGGATTTACAACTATTCCTATTTACGTCGACGAAGAATTGAAACATCGCTATATTTATTTCTCTTCCGACTTTTTCTTCCAAGTGCGCTATAGCCCCAAGGGGTCAGGGGTTTTTTTCTGCCAATTGGAGCTCTTCCTTCACCACCCCCATGAGGATGATCTACAGCATTCATAACTATTCCTCTTACTTCAGGACGTTTACCCAGCCAACGTTTTGACCCAGCTTTACTTAAAGTTCGATTTTTCCATTTAACGTTGCCTACTTGTCCAATTGTTGCTGAGCAGTTCTCAGATATTAAACGAACCTCTCCAGATGGTAATCTTAATGTGGTCAATCGGCCTTCTTTTGCGATCAATTCTGCCACAGCACCCGCTGCTCTAGCTAATTGTCCGCCTTTTCCGACTTGTACTTCGACATTATGTATAGTCGTGCCTAAAGGTATATTGGTTGAAGTAGATCTTTAATTTGTAAAAATCCCTTCCCAAACTGTACAAGCCTCTCTCAGGGCATACAGCTTTCTGGATGTGAATAGAATATGATTATTATTCATCTATTTTATATAGAGACTTAAGATGAAGGGCATACTTTACCATTCCTTATGTCCTTATTCTGTACATCCTAGGTTTCTTTATTCCATCATCTGGCTTATGTTATTTTTTACATGTAGCATTCAGAATGAATGACTTTATTAAATTACGTTAATGCTTTCGCATCTTCCGGATAACGTAGGAGGCATTTGAAATATCAATTTATTTTTTGATAAAAAAACTATTTGTCACTGTTCAGCTTCGAATCTGCCTTTGACCATCAAATCAAATGTGAGTTACTTGTTTTTCTCTTCAGAACAAGGGTTCCTTTACCTTAGTTGTTTCTGCTTCAGACAATTAAGTCTTCTCCATATTATCATATCTCTGGAGTCAATAATTAATTCAGAAACTATTGAACTCAATCACCCGCTGTTCTTTATCCTCAGTTTCCCTTTGGGATTGATCCCATCAAAGTTATTTTAGTTGGATCAGTGATAGATTTTAAGGTTTTGCTGTAAACCCAATCGGTTATTTCCGATTACGTACAATTAAATAATTCAAACCGCACTCAAAGATAGGGCATTTCCCATTGATATGGGGGCTCTTGCACCGGAAATAATAGTATCTCCAATCATAATCCCTCTCGGATGCAAAATATATGTCTTTTTACCGTTTCTATAGTGCACAAGACAGATATATGCACTTCTATTAGGGTCACTCTCTATTGTTACAATTTTTCCCAGTATGTTTTTTTCACTCCGTCGAAAATCAATTTGACGATACAGACGCTTGTGACCTCCTCCTCTATGACGTATGGTAATAATTCCACTGTTATTACGACCTTTCCCACAACGATGCCGGCCAGAAGTCAATTTCTTTTGTGGATGCGATTGGACTTTTTCATCAAAACTTGATAGAGATTTATCACGTGTGCCCGGAATCAAAGTCCTGTACGAACGGGTGTTCATGTTTGACAATTCCAATAAGTTTCATTTTGAAGGAAAAAGTGGAATAGAATCACCTGGTTTTAGTGTAATAATAATACGTTTATAATGCATTCTATGTTTCATTATTTGTTTTCTATTTCCTCTTTTTTCTTTCTTTTGCGGAGGTCGATAACTATTGACTCCTATTACTTTAACATTGAAGAAAAGTTCAATCCAATTTTTGATCTTTGTTTTATTTGATCCCGAATCGACATTGAAAATATATTGATTTTTCTCAAATAGATTAACACTTTTCTCTGTAAGTACGAAATCTAGACATTGAACTTCATACATAAATATTTCTCCTTTGCTATCATTTACAAATAAAAATGCCTGTATCCACCTTTATTATAGTCAAATAAATAGAATTAAACTATAGTTCTATATGATACTCTAGTTGCATAGAAAATTATGTTTTTAAGATATTGTAACCGACTTCTATTGAAAAGAAAAAACAAAATCGATAATGGTAACATATTTTTTTTTCTCTCAAATTATTCTTCGTCTTCTTCCTTACCTTATAATATAAAATCATCCATCATTGTAGAATCCAATTCCTCTAATTGATTCCTTACTAGCTATAAGGAAAGAATGTTTGTTATTAGCTTTTGTATAACAAGGCTTAGTGGTTTGAATTTCAATGAGTTCGGTACCTTATATCATCTTGATATAACTTTAACTGGAGCAGTTTATAGTCCTTAAGCAAATAGTATAATTCTACCTCTATTCTTATTAAGTTATTAATATCCTCTATCAGAGAGGAAAGGTTCTATTTCAATGATCTCCAGGTCATTATTAGATATGTAATAAATATTGTTCGACCTGAAGGAAGGCTAAAACATTAGCCTCCCTTCTATTCCATCCGAACCTGAAATTCAATTCTTACCTAGCGGAAAATTTTGCTGACGACATAGTAAACCACTAGGAATACCATAAATCTACCCATTTCTCATTACCCCCTTCTGCCATAATTATTATACAATTCATACAATTATTCTCTTATTATTTGTTTAATTTTGAAGGGAAAAGTGGAATAGAATCACCTGTAATAATGATGCATCATTACATTATAGTTATAGCTCATAGCTAGATTTCATGTCAATAGCTCATAGCTAGACTTCATGTCAATATAAGTATGGCAAATTCGTAACTAGACCATTTATTAATTGAATTCCATGTATAATTCAATTATTTCGCTCAGAACATTTTTTAAAAGAGCTCGTGGAACCATACTATCAAACATTCCAAAATCAAATAAAGAATCAGATACTTGATCTTCATCATCTACTATCTGGTTTAATGTCTGTTCAATAACTCTTTTACCCGCAAATGCAATGTATGCATTTGGCTCGACAATCGTGACATTAGCTAACATACCAAAGCTAGCAGTGACTCCACCAGTTGTCGGAGATGTAAGAACTGAAATATATGGCAATCTTTTTTCCTTTTGATGTGTATGCAACACAGCAGCTATCTTATTCATTTGCATTAAGCTAAAACTTCCTTCTTGCATACGAGCTCCGCCAGAAGCACATACGAGAATTAATGGAAGGAAATGGTCAGTAGCATACTGTATTAAACGGGTTATTTTCTCACCCACTACCGATCCCATACTGCCTCCCATGAACTGAAAATCCATAACTCCGAGTGCGACAGCTTTTCCATTTATTAGACCTATGCCTGTTTGAATAGCGTCGGGTAAACCTGTTTCTTCTTGATAGGAAGTGTTATAATCGTCATAACATTGTTCTTCTATTTCTATGTCTATAAAATCGTCCTTTCCTAGATTAAGTGTACTCTTAATTAGTCTTACACCAGCGTCGACATACTCTTTTTCTTCTTTAGTTAAAGAAGCATAAGTTAAAGGATATTCTTCTTCAATATCCTCAGTATCTTCAATATCCTCAGTATCTTCAATATCCTCTATATAAGTTTCTTCGTTTTTCTTACAAAATTTTTCTTTGCTATCTAGTGTTATTGTAGAAAAATGTTTCATTATCTCTAGTAAATCTAGAAATACTATTTTAACCTCTTCACTCACAGGTTCAGGATTCGAAAAAAAAGTACTCATGCATGACCATGAATCTTTCTTGTAATTGAGGCTGCACAACTGTAAATTACTGTCACAATCTTTTTCATTTTTCTTGTAATAGAGTATTAGATCTTTGTCGATAGAGTGTGCTTCCTCATCATGTATGATATGATTATGATCAATGCTATTATCACACTCATAGGGATCTTCGTCGAGATAGCGTCTATAGCGATTTTCTACGATATTATCGTCTAGTTTTTCATCATATATGATTATGTTTTCATCATATATGATATGATCAATGCTATTATCACACTGATAGCGATCTTGTTTTTTAACGTATTCTACTAGAATATCGGAACCGAACCGATAGAATTCTTCTCCTTTAAGTAAACCACAACAACGAGATTTAAACCAATATTTAAAATTTTTCAAAACCAGATATCTTTCCATCAAACATATCGCCGTATGTTTTCGCAGCCATAAACAGTAATTTGTCTCTGGATTATTTCCTGGATAAAAAGGAAATAGTTTTTTTATTTTCCTTGCTTTTCTTTTTTCTTCCGGAAAATCAAGTTCTATTTTCACTAAGTTTACGGCCGTTACTTTCAAGAACTTATCTTGTGATACTAATTGTTCTTTTAAATTGGCTAATTGTTTAATGAATTTCATTAGGAAGGTCAAATTTGTGCAAATGTTGTTTTCAATCAAATCCATTAAAGATCGTACAGGTTGAATAGAATAAGAAGGAAAAGAATCAAAAAAAGGATGCGGATACATGCTGTTTACCTGTTCGATCAAATCTTCAGAAATAGAAATATCATCCTCATCAGGAAAAAGACCTTTTAAAAGATCCAGCAGATCCATGCTGGCTATTTCTTCCATAATCATATCGCTCTCGTGGTCTATTGCTTCTAGTGCTGCATCTGTCAAATCGGTCATAGAATTTAGAAAATCTTCCAGAACACACATTTCATCTTCATTTAGAAAATCGTACATAGCATCCTCATCCCATTGAAAAAAAGATAGAATTTCATAAGACAATGAATAGAAAAGTTCATCAAAAAATGATGTATCTTCTACATCTTCTACAAATCTACCTTTAAAAAAAAATACCTTTAAAAAAATGAACCATATAAGGGGAACGAACCATCTAGGGGGATATATCGTCTCTGCAACATAATCAGTTAAAATAGATGAAAAAAGAGAGAAAAGCGCAAGTCGCGCTAATTCATGTGTTATTTTTTTATGTATTTCAAAAAGGACAAATTGAACTGTTTTCAAACCTGTATCAATAATATTTTGTAATATCTTAATAGTTTCCTTTTTGTCTAAACTCAGATATTTTATGAATTTCTTTTCTAATACAACCTTAACGATATTAACAAGAGTAATATTGTATCCTACTAATGTTTTTAACCCATTTTTTTCTTTGTGAAAAAATTCAAAATCAAAATATTTGTTCTCAATTATTATGTACAACATAGTTGAGAGCCTTTGAACCGCTTTGATGTCAAACGTCGTATGCTGTGTTTCTAAAACATTTGTACTAGACAAATTCATGTCCATAGGACACCAAGTTTCATTATCAATTAATAATTCAATTCGCTCTGAACTAGTGATCTGTAGCGTTGCCCCGCATTCCTCACAAACACCTTTTTGTTCTAAAAAAAATTGTTTATATATAACGGCATCACAATTCTCGCACAAAACCCACAAATGTTTAAAACGTTCCAAACTCAATCTGTATTCTACGGGTTTTGTTTCGTCGATATGTTCAGAATCTTTGTCTTCTTCACACATTTTCTCAGAATCTTTGTCTTCTTCACACATTTTCTCAGAATCTTTGTTTTCTTCAAACATTTTCTCATCTTTTTTCTATTATATATTGTTACGTGTACAACTTAACTTTTAATAGACACAAATACAAACCATCATACTTTAGCTCAGTTTGGGTGCGAGCTAGAATAGATTGCAGGCCCTTGCCCCCCCGGGCCTGGATCTACTGATCCACTGACCCCATCGAGTAATCTAGAATATTAGATATTAGGCAAATACCTTTCCTCTAGCCGAATTATTCTATTCCCATCCATTCGGTATTCGGCTCAATCTTAAAAGAAAAGATTGGGCCGAGCTCGCTTCGATTAAGGGACCAAACAGACGAAAGTCACTCGATTACAAGCGATCAATCGTATCAAATTCAAATTTGATTTCCTTCCATACTTCACAAGCGGCAGCTAGTTCAGGACTCCATTTAGTAGCTTCGCGGATCACTTCATTACCTTCACGCGCAAGATCACGTCCTTCATTACGAGCTTGTACACAAGCTTCTAAAGCGACCCGATTAGCCACTGCACCAGGTGCATTTCCCCAAGGGTGCCCCAAAGTCCCTCCACCAAACTGTAATACGGAATCATCTCCAAAGATCTCGGTCAGAGCAGGCATATGCCAAACGTGAATACCTCCTGAAGCTACAGGCAGAACACCCGGCATAGAGACCCAATCTTGAGTGAAATAAATACCACGACTTCGGTCTTTTTCAATAAAATCATCACGCAATAGATCAACAAAACCCAAAGTGACTTCTCGTTCTCCTTCAAGTTTACCTACTACAGTACCAGCATGAATATGATCTCCACCAGACATACGTAGTGCTTTAGCCAGTACACGGAAGTGCATACCATGAATTCTTTGTCTGTCAATAACTGCGTGCATTGCGCGGTGAATGTGAAGAAGTAGGCCGTTATCTCGGCAATAATGAGCCAACGAAGTATTTGCCGTAAAACCTCCAGTCAGATAGTCATGCATGACTATAGGAACTCCCAATTCTCTGGCGAATACTGCTCTTTTCATCATTTCTTCACATGTACCTGCAGTCGCATTCAGGTAATGTCCCTTAATCTCACCCGTCTCAGCCTGAGCTTTATAAATTGCTTCTGCACAAAAGCAGAAACGATCTCTCCAGCGCATAAATGGCTGGGAATTCACGTTTTCATCATCCTTGGTAAAATCAAGTCCACCACGGAGACATTCATAAACCGCTCTACCATAATTCTTGGCAGATAGACCCAATTTTGGTTTGATAGTACATCCCAATAAAGGACGACCATATTTGTTTAATTTATCTCTTTCTACTTGAATACCATGTGGTGGGCCTTGAAAAGTTTTTGAATAAGCAGGAGGAATTCGTAAATCTTCCAGACGTAGAGCCCGTAAAGCTTTGAATCCAAATACATTACCTACAATAGAAGTAAACAGGTTAGTCACAGAGCCTTCTTCAAAAAGGTCTAAAGGGTAAGCTACATAGGCAATAAATTGAGTTTCTTCTCCAGGAACGGGTTCAATATCATAGCATCGCCCCTTGTAGCGATCAAGACTGGTAAGGCCATCGGTCCAAACAGTGGTCCACGTACCAGTGGAAGATTCGGCAGCTACCGCTGCTCCCGCTTCTTCGGGGGGCACTCCAGGTTGAGGAGTGACTCGGAATGCTGCCAAGATATCAGTATCTTTGGTCTGATATTCCGGAGTATAATAAGTTAATCTGTAATCTTTAACACCCGCTTTGAATCCGACACTTGCTTTAGTCTCTGTTTTTGGTGACAT